TTATCCGCCTATTGAAATAGATTCAACAGCAGCTAGATCCAGAGGAAAGTTGTGAGCATTACGTTCGTGCATAACTTCCATACCTAGGTTAGCACGATTAATGATATCGGCCCAAGTGTTAATTACACGACCTTGACTGTCAACTACAGATTGGTTGAAATTGAATCCATTTAGGTTGAAAGCCATAGTGCTTATGCCTAGAGCGGTAAACCAGATACCTGCTACAGGCCAAGCAGCTAAGAAGAAATGTAAAGAACGGGAGTTGTTGAAACTAGCATACTGGAAGATCAATCGGCCGAAATAACCGTGAGCAGCCACAATATTGTAGGTTTCTTCCTCCTGACCAAATTTGTAACCTGCATTTGCGGACTGATTTTCAGTAGTTTCCCTGATCAAACTGGAAGTTACCAAAGAACCATGCATAGCACTGAATAGAGAGCCGCCGAATACACCAGCTACACCTAACATGTGGAATGGATGCATAAGGATATTGTGCTCAGCCTGAAATACAATCATGAAATTGAAAGTACCAGAGATTCCTAGAGGCATACCGTCAGAGAAGCTTCCTTGACCGATAGGGTAGATCAAGAAAACAGCAGTAGCAGCTGCAACAGGAGCTGAGTATGCAACAGCAATCCAAGGACGCATACCTAGACGGAAGCTAAGCTCCCACTCACGACCCATATAGCAAGCTACACCAAGTAGGAAGTGTAGAACGATTAGCTCGTAAGGACCCCCGTTGTATAGCCATTCATCGACGGAAGCTGCTTCCCAGATGGGATAGAAGTGCGAACCGATGGCTGCAGAGGTAGGAATAATGGCACCAGAGATAATATTGTTTCCATAAAGAAGAGAACCGGAAACGGGCTCACGAATACCATCAATATCTACCGGAGGAGCTGCGATGAAAGCAATAATGAATACAGAGGTTGCGGTCAATAGGGTAGGGATCATCAAGACGCCGAACCATCCAATGTAAAGACGGTTTTCGGTGCTAGTGATCCAGTCGCAGAAGCGACCCCATAAATTTGCGCTTTCGCGTCTTTCTATAATTGCGGTCATGGTAAGAACTTCGTTTATAAAATCATCAGAGGCTCCCAAGCATAAGGCTTGTTATTTGACAGTATAATATGATCCATGTATCAATGTCAACCAATATTTGGTATGGGATTTCAATATATATCCCGTTGGGATATATACTGATCTATCTATATTGATAGTATAGAGATGTATTTTATATAGACTATATATTTTTTGCATATATTCCACACTCTATAGATCTATCTGTAGTTAGCTACTACATGAAATTATTGATTTCTGGTTCCAGGGAGATCCGTTGTGTTGTAATGAGAACGGATAGGATTTAATCAGTGAAGATCAAATTTTTTTTGTTCGCTACAACGAACGAAGTGCAATGCGATTCTGGAACCGAATTCTGAATCAATTGATATGAGTGGTATATTAATTAATTCTTCATCACCTTTCCAGAGAACCTGCGATAGTTCGTTTCCTGTGAATAGGAACGAATGAATATGAAAAGGAACTTTATTGGATCCAGAACCGGAACAAGTGGACAGAGGTACCTATCGCAATTGGATCAATTTGATCCGGGTTGCCCGGGACTCGAACCCGGAGCTCGTCGGATGGAGTGGATTATCTGCTCCTTCAGTATCAGTAAGGAGCGAGAAATCTCTCCCCAAACCGTGCTTGCAATTCTCATCGCACACGGCTTTCCCCATGTAATTTATTTATTTATTCCCTAATCATTTTAGTTCTCGGATGGAAAAAGAAAAATGATTCTGAATCGAGGCAATGACTCAAAGAGCATTTCATTGGTAAAATAAGTTTTCTATTTTAAGATTTAAGATCCTGTATCTTTTGCCAGGAATTGGCTAGGGGATTTATCTGGGGAATATCTGAATGCCAAATTCGTTCTCTCTGTGAACGGGCCGCTGCTTTCGATGAAAAAGCCGGAAAATCAAATTCTCGCTCTTTTGAAAAATATTTTTTGAAGAGTTCTGGACCTAATTCCTTCCGAACTACACGTATCGTACTTTTATGTTTACAGGCTAAAGTTTTAGCACATGATAGTGAAAGTATATACTTTATACGATATAAACCATCTCGATCAAGGGATCCACTGTAGTAATGAAAAATATTTTTCCAAATTCGATCGAATCGATCGAGGATATCATCATCTGTTAGACTAGTCCAATACAATTTACTAATTGGCCGCCCTGATATGTCACATAATTTTTCTCTAGCCAATAATCCAATTATTGGTACAATCGGAACTATTGGATCAAATTCATCGGTAATAAGATCGGTAATGAATAACTCATCTAGCATTTTGGTCCTGACCAGAAGAGGTTTCATCCGAACCCTCAGAAAATAACCTAAGGAAGAAGAACAATTCTTGGATAATTGATGAGAACATACCCTATATGGTTCGGACCAAAGATGGAAATAAAATTGCCGAAAAATTGGAAGATGATATCTACATTTTTTCACTAGGAGATGAGTACCCTTTATAGCTATAATAGATCTTTCTGCATATCTAACATAGTGAATTCTAGGATCCTTCAACGACCAGATACTTTTCAGTGAATTTCGACGATAATTTCTGATAATATGTTTGATCTTTTGATCAAAATGAGTTTGATCAGGGAAAGATCCATGAGACAACGATCGTGGATGAAAGGATCGTTTAAGAAGGGGAACTAGAATGGATTCACATCCATAGACATAATGATTCCACAGGAACAGCAAGAATCTTGTATTTACTCTCGGGTCGATAATAATTGATTTTTGTAAATTATCTGGACTATTTCGATATTTATAGAGAACAGATCGTAATGGGTGCAAGGAGGGAGCATCTCGGATCCAGCGACGAAAGGTTCGAACCAAAATTTCCGGATGAATAGAATAGGGTATTCGTGTATCTAATATATAATTAGAATGCGGGAATTTATCTTCCAAGAAGGGAAATATTGAATGGATCGATCGGAAACTCTTCCATTCATTCATCCCTTCCACAGAATATTTCGACCGTATAGAGAACGGAACTTCCAGGACCAATGTAAGTCCTTCTAGTACCGATTCATAATAGAAACTCTTGTTGCGATCAACTAATGGATTTGGATCGCAATTCAAAAAGAAAACAATTGAATTATTCTGTTGACGTATTTGACCAATCAAACGTTTTACAGTTAGGAAACTGAATTGATCATTGGAACTTAAATGTTCCATCGATTCAGAGGAACTTGATCCATCCAAATAATGATCATGATAAATTGCGTAAAGGTCTTCCTGGAAAAAGAGTGGATATAAAAAGCATTGTTGCCAAGAGCTATCTTCCTTCCCGTATCTATGGAACTCATCCATTTTCAAACCTCAGCTATGTCCCTCGTTCATGAGAATAACCTCTTAATTTCTGAGATAATACATGGTGCGATCTAGTCGGGACAAGATAGGAAAAAAATATATATATCCGGATATTAAGATTCTATATGAAATTCAACAGATTTACTACCCAAGGATCTCATTCGTCATGAGGAAGAACGAAAATCTTTTATCCTGGCGACCGATCGCTCTCCTGACTCATGGGATAAATCAACCTGGTCAGTACACTATTTATCTTACACATTTGTATCGAGTACTTAGGACTCATTGTGAGTGTATAAATCCCTGATCTACTCAGGGAAAACCTCCCGATATCGGGTACTAAAATGCTCTTAACTTCTGATCAGTAAAGGGAATTCCTCGCTCGTTTAATTGGAACGAGGAACAGAAGCTCGTTCCTCTGGGTTTACCTATGATTCAAGTCATATAACTTTCTCCATTGACTCATTCGACTTAATCGTGAATTGATTCGATCCTATTCACAATTATCACATTTGATCCGAAAGGATGAGCATATTATAAATCATCTAAATATATAATAGACATTTCCCACCTATTTGATTCCTTGAATAAGATCCGGTCCTGATCGAATACAATCAGGTATCCTAAAAATAATATAAGGTATCATAAAGATCATATGTTGGAACGACATGCTATTTTTTCCGTTCATTATACTTCGAGGATCAGTCGTAGTCTTCCGAACTTTACCGATGGTATCGACGAGTTTTCTACTTCATTCAAATGTGTGAAAGACCTTAGTCGCACTTAAAAGCCGAGTACTCTACCATTGAGTTAGCAACCCATATTGCGAATAGATATTGAGGATATATATACGATCGAAGTGGAATGTGAGGTTACTCAATATGAACCGGTAAATAGAATCTTACCAATCATTGTTGTTAAATGACGAACGGGATCAAAAACCTATGTGAATGACCAAATAATGAACTCGTCAGTTCATATATGGATATGAATAGTTTCTTTCGATCCGCTATTCCAGAATAAAGTAATCTAGGTTATGAATAAATGATCCGTCGACAGAATAATCATGATTGGATAGAATCACTGATCAATGATGAACCTAAGATATCTATCTCTATTGTGAATGGACGAATTATATCGACACAATACACTATTGTCAATCCAGAATAAGAGATAAATTCATTGTTGGATTGGCAACTGTATTGGGATGAGATGTTAGACGCATCGAGAGAAAATTCTAGGCTTATTTGTAACAGCCTTGGTGGAACGATTAGGGCATTTGATCCGAATATGAAATGTTGGATGTCATTATCCACATCCATCCACCAAACCAATTATGTAAAGTCGCACGTTGCTTTCTACCACGTCGTTTCAGACGATGTTTTTAAGATCCCTCCCTGCTGATCTCGAATCATGATCGAGACGTGATTATGAATAGTCATTAACTCCATTGATATTATAGGAATAGATATCGAATTGGATTCACTTTTTTTGTATAGAATAAGCTCAATGTAATAAATGAATTTATATTGATTAGGTACTTAATGCTTCTTTAGCTGCGTGCATTACCTCGACAGTAATGTTCAAAATGCCCTTTCGTCGTGCGAATTTTTCTGTATTTCTCTTTACTTCGTCCCTGACAAAACGAGGGATTCTATTCAATTCTAGTTGACTTTCAGGATCCCAAATTAGACTCATATCCGTGGATAATGATTTTGTCATTATTTCCTTCGTATCATGACCACAAAAAATTTCTAGAAGATGATCTTCCATACCCAGAGCAAATGAGTTATAAACTGGATCAGCTATTTGATTAGTACCTTCGTAACCCAAGAAGGGTCGATATCCCAAGGAAAAATTTTGGATATGAGCTGGTGCGGAAATAACTCCACAGGGAATCTCAAGACGTTTACCGATATGACGTTCCATTTGAGTACCAAATATTGCAGAGGGCTCTACGCGAGCGATAATATCTCCTACTTCAGCATGATCATCTGTGATGATTATCTCATCAGAAAAATCTTGAATTTGCTCTTTAAACCATTCTGCATCATGTTTACAATAAGTACCTGTACAACTCACACGAATTCCCATCTCTCTAGCAAGTATCTTAGTGATTGAAGCAGCATGAGTTGCATCACCAAAAACGACTGTTTCTTTCCCCGTAAAATTCTGACAATCAATAGATCTTGAGAACCAAGCAGCTTGGGAAACGAATCGAGTTTGTCCATCGATATAGGATTCGTAATCAACTCTTTTGCTTGATAAAATAGGAGCCGCCAAGGTATCAACATATTTCTTTATCTGTCGGATGCACTCAGCCATATCTACAGCTCCCATAGGAGTTGTAGATACATAAGGCATTCCAAATTCTTTATTCAAATACATCGCTGTCATTAAGCCCACTTCACGATAAGGAATTAAATTGAACCAAGCTTTTGGTAAATTTTTCAGATCCTCTACAGATCCCCCTTCAGGAATTATTTGATTAATTCTGATGTCCAGATCTTTTAATAAACGTCTCAACTCACGACAATCGTGTCGATTATGAAAGCCTAGAGTAAGAATCCCAATTATATTTACAGAAGGTGCATCTGTTACAAATTGATCCAAATTTTCTTGTCTATGGGATTTATCCAAATAATATTGAACCACCTGTTCCAAAGTTCTATCCGCTGCCTGAATTTCATTCACTTGATAATGATCAACATCCGCAAAAATGACGTTGCAATCAGAGATTATGGATGCTCTATCCACAAAGTTTTTTAAATCCTCTTGCAAGATACTAGAGGTACATGTAGGTGTCAATATGATCAAATCGGGACCTTCCTCCTTATCTTTTCGAATAATATTATCGACAACTCTTTTTCGAGATCCACGTGCTAGTACGTGACGATCTACTATACTAGCAGTTGCAGGAGTAAAATTTCTTTCCCGTTCTAACATAGAGCGCATTACATTAAAATAATCATCTCCTAGAGGAGCATGCATAATGGCATGTACATTTTTGAATGAACTAGCTACTCGTAGAGTTCCAATATGAGCAGGACCAGCATACATCCAATGGGCTAATTTCATAAATTGAACCTTATCTCGAATTGATCCGTATTCCCATCTTGCACCACAGAGATATCCCTTTAATTCCATTGGATCTACCTTTTACGAAAGAAGAAAGAGAAGAGGGAGGGAAGGTAAAACAGGAACCAATGAAATAAGTCTGGGATGGAAGGATTCGAACCTCCGAATAACAGGACCAAAACCTGCTGCCTTACCGCTTGGCCACACCCCATTCCCATCCTATTTCCCTATTCATATGCTAATGAATACTTATAAAAAACTTTTTGTCAACCCATTAGGATCCAAGATTCATTAGATCAGATCCCAATTGGTCCGGAAAATTTTGTGGATATATTGACAAAAAAGGTTCTTTATGGAATTGGACATAATAGGAGAAACAGAAAAAGGGACAAGAATATCCATTCATTGATCAATCTCTATTAGATTGGGTAAAATATTGTATGTATGAAAAAATCATCCCTTCCAACCCCAAGTCTGGTCAAACTTGCCGAAGAGCTTCGATCGATTCGATCAATCAAAGACTTTTCTGGCTTTACCCCCCCCCCCTCATTTTTATTGGAGAAAAAAATGCTAGTTATACTCAATATTTGTATAGATGATGCCTTTATTCATTTAAATAATCCCTTTTTTGGAAAATTACCTGAGGCTTATGCAATTTCCGATCCAATTGTCGATGTAATGCCAATTATTCCCGTTCTCTCTTTTCTCTTAGCCTTTGTTTGGCAAGCTGCTGTAAGTTTTCGATAAAAAGTATCCCTTTTTTTCCTTTTTCAAGTTTTTGGATCGCTGTCATTCATCCAATTTCTGTATCACCCTTTCCATTTTTTGTGGCAGAAGTTCTATCCTTGCTCCACCCAACGATACCAGATCCAGATACCTTATCTGCTCCCGGCTAAAAACTTTTCAACTCACCTTTGTAAATTCCTTCTGATCCCATCGCTCACTCCGGATCGAGCTATTTGGTCACGTAGTGATACGAATCATATATTTTCATAAAGATTCGATAAATATCTGGTTGATCCAAAAAAGAAGAAGGGAAGAAAGAACATTTGGAAAACAAAGGGATAAATTATCTCCTTCTTTTTTTGATTTATTTTCACACGTGATTCGGAGAAATCATTTTGTGATCTGTATTAATCATACTATTGCTTGGTATTCAAGTATCCATATATGGTACAAAGATTGATAATCTATTCTGTTGTACTTATAATAAGGATCCCGGAGATTACGTAATGCTTACTCTTAAGCTGTTCGTTTACACAGTAGTGATATTTTTCATTTCTCTTTTTATCTTTGGATTTCTATCAAACGATCCAGGACGTAATCCCGGACGTAAAGAATAGTGGAAAAAGTATCTAGCTTTTCCGTTCCGTAGAAAGATCCGAAGTTATCCGTTTTCAGGATCAATAGTGACCGAACGGAGAGAGAGGGATTCGAACCCTCGGTACGGATAATCCGTACTACGGATTAGCAATCCGCCGCTTTGGTCCGCTCAGCCATCTCTCCAAAATGGAATGTAACAAAATGAATGGTGGAGTGAAGATGTATACCATAGCATGTACGGATTGTATCGACAATACAATGAATATAGCAATTATTCAGTTAGATAAAAACCAATCTGGCGAATCGTATTGTTCATTTCGTTAAAAAAGATTCTTTTCTTTTATTGGCCTGGCCACACCGGCCAGGCCAAACCAAGAAAAGTCAGGAATCAATAATACAGCGCTCTACCTAATCTGAGCGCTAAAATCATTGTTAGAAAAGCAAGAAAAAAGGCTATCACAAATTGAGCTATCATCTCTTCATTCCCTCTCCAATCATTTTGAATAAATGAGTTACACGGAACGGATTAGTCCATTTATTTCTCTCCAGTATCCAATTTGATTATCTAGATATTGAAATACATCAATGGGCTCTCTATCTATTTTATGTATTATTGTAAAGATATCAGTTGCTCAAGGCTATTGTAAAGATATTAGTTGCTCAAGGCTATAGTTTCCTAATCGAAACTACACAGATGGGGAAGGAGAAGAGAAAATAGAAGTGTGAAAAGTGATTGATCTTGACAACATTTTATTCATACATCCATCAAGTCGATGGGATCATAGGGGTGAAAGAAAACGAAATGAATCTAGAGGTTATTGCACAGCTCACTGTTCTGACTCTGACGGTTGTATCGGGTCCATTAGTAATTGTTTTATTAGCAGTTCGCAAAGGTAATTTATAATTACAATGAGCCATCTCCGGGAATGAAATACTATTTACCCAAGTATTGAATCTCCGGGGATGGAGATTCATGTAATGATGAAAACGAGGTAATGATTGATAGAAACTTTCAATGGAGGTTGATAACTCCTCGTCTTCCTATTGGTTGGACAAAAGATCGATCCGTATATTACAATTGGATCGTGGCGGGTATAGTTTAGTGGTAAAAGTGTGATTCGTTACATTATCAACTTGAATAGTTGAAGGATCTTTTACATGGATCTCTGATCCATCTAAAGCTCTATTTCTAGATAGGTTAAAAACCTCCCCTATGAATACCTTCCTAACCACGATGGAAGAGTTCATGTGTGACACAACTTAATATACTTTACGTTTCCATATTAGAGTATAGTGCTTCACTTCTTTCCATTAAAACAAATGCCCGTTGGTGTTCCAAAAGTGCCTTTCCGAGCCCCTGGAGATGAAGATGCAAATTGGGTTGACTTATACAACCGACTTTATCGAGAGAGATTACTTTTTTTGGCTCAGGATATAAATCACGAGATTGCAAATCAACTCATGGGTCTCATGGTATATTTGAGTGCAGAAGATGCAAATAAAGATATTTTCTCATTTATTAACTGTCCCGGTGGATCAGTAATACCGGGAGTAGGTCTTTTTGATGTTATGCAAATAATAGTACCAGATGTACATACAATATGTATGGGGGTAGCCGCTTCGATGGGATCTTTCATCCTAATCGGGGGAGAAATTACTAAACGTATAGCATTACCTCACGCTAGGGTTATGATCCACCAACCTGCTAGTTCCTATTATGACGGACCGGCCGCAGATTTTCATAAGGAATCGCAACACGTAACGATGCTTCGTGATTACATAACAAAATGTTATATAGAAAGAACAAGCAACCCTGGAGAGGTCATTCAACGGGACCTGAACAGAGATGTTTTTATGTCAGCAACAGAAGCTCGAGCTTATGGCATTGTTGATGCCGTAGCGGAAGGTTGATCTCGTAGCGGAAGATCCTCTTTTTTTTTTTTTTCATTTCTTTTAAAATGAACTGTAATTTGATCTCTATGTTCCCTAAAAAAAAAAAAAGGGGGAAAGTGATTCATTTCATAATAACCCGATATGGTTAGGATCAATCTGAACCAATCAATTCCGCATACAATCCGGCCAGAATGCCCACTATTCAACAACTTATTAGAAATGCAAGACAGCCAATAGAGAATAGAAAAAAATCTCCTGCTCTTCGAGGATGTCCTCAGCGTAGAGGAGTATGTGCTAGGGTGTATGTGCGACTCGTTTGGATCAAAAGCTGACTCAAACAGACTGGGAAATTATTACAACGGAATAACATAATAATTTTCCCGCTGTAACCAAGTACAGATCCATCATCTAACCTTACCGGGGATGAAATTTATGGTTTCCATTGGTGCAAATCCAATCACCTTTATGCGGGATGAAAAGCAATTCCTCATTGGTAGCGAATGGTCATCAATCCATTGAGCGGGGAAATCATGCAAATTTTAGAAGCATAAAGTTTATGCTCATATTGCTGCGAGAACGGAACAACAGGGTCAGCTATCTGGCCAACCCCAGAATTACATGTCGTTACTGTATGAATAGATCTTGTAATGAAAGTATTTATTACTTGATGATTAAAGAGTAGAGCTGGAGATGGTAAACCGTACAAGTTACCAATAACATACTTATTTCATAGTTCGGAAATGAATAAGAAGCTCCGGCGTATAAAGAGGACCTTACCGTTGGAGAAAGAACCATAGAAACGATGAAACCCATGATTTTTTCTCATTCTCAGTACAAGGTCCCAGTCCTTGCCTACCCAGAAGATGCCTATCTAAAGGGAATTATGGTTGGGAAGGTTGCAGTAGCAAAAGCCATTGGAACTTTTCTTTTCTAAATAAGAAGAATCAGTTTTATTCTCAATGAAAAAAAAAAAAAAAAAATGACTAACCGAGAAAAAGATTAGCGATTCATAAGAGTAAACTTCAATGACCAGAGTGAAACGTGGATATATAGCTCGAAAACGTCGGAAAAAGATTCTTGCATTTGTATCAGGCTCTCGAGGGGCCCATTCGAAACTTTTTCGAACTGCTAACCAACGAAAAGATAGATCCTTAGCTTCCGCCCATCGAGATAGAGGTAAACGCAAGAGAGATCTTCGTCGTTTATGGATTACTCGGATCAATGCAGCAGCCCGTGCCAATGGAGTCTCTTATAACAGATTCATCCAATATTTGTATAAGAGGCAGTTGCTTCCAAATCGTAAAACACTTGCGCAAATAGCTGTATTAGATAGTAATTGCTTTTCCACCATCTTGAAGAAAGAACTTATCGTGTGATGAAATAGGTTAGATATAAATGAAAGAAATAGATAAAGATGGAATGGATATAACAGATTCTCCCGGAGAATTCCCTCCGGGAAGGTAGAACCATTTCAATATTTTCAATATTGGATTAGAAATAAACAAAATAAAAAGAATGAAATCCAATTATTTTCCAAGAATGAAATCCTGTAAACTTTTTCAACAATAGACTCAAGATCTGCCTCTTTATCGAACAGATATACCAGCTCCGATTTGATTAAGGAGTAGGTTCATTTCCCATTTCTATGGATCAAATTAGTTTTCATTATAAAGAAAAGGTAACAAAGATAGAATACGAGCTCGTTTAATAGCGTTAGTCATCAGACGTTGTTGTTTTGAAGTCAATCTATTAACTCGGCCGGATAATATTTTTCCTTGCTCGCTAATAAATCGACTAATTAGGCTCATATTTTTATAATCGATCCGATCTCCCGATCCAATTGGTGAAAAATGTCTACGAATTGGTGTCAAATGTCTACGAAAAGATCGCTTGGGTTTATCCAAATATCGCTTGGGTTTATCCATAGTTTGTTTCATGAACCTTTGGAATACTATTTATTCAAAATCTTTTGAAAATATCGTTCCATTAAAGATCTTGTTGAAATACCATTTCTTTTTATATCTGTGATCTATTCTTATCCCTGGGTAGGAGTAGTAAGTTTAATCTCTTTTTTTTATTTCTCCGTGAATGGTATGCTTGTAACAATAGGGACAAAATTTCTTTAATTCCAATCGAATAGGTGTATTGCGTCGATTTTTCCGAGTCGTATATCTAGAAATTCCCGGGAATTTTTTATAAACACTATCTTGGGTACAACTAGTGCACTCCAAAGTAATTGTTACTCTTACATCTCCGCTCTTGGCCATAAACTTACTCTAGATATTGGGTCTACTTTCCTTTTGATCTGAAAAAGAAAGAGGGAAAAAGGGATAGAAGTTGTTGATAACCGGAGATCCCGCGATGAAAAATTTTTGAGTCAAAAAATTTTTGATCAGGAGTTTTCAGTTGTACTTACAAAATGAAATGTGGAAAGAACCTTTGGATCTTTATTTCTACTTTGATTCTACCCCCCCCCCCCCCAAAAAAAAAAAAAAGCTTGGATCTCTATTTGGGGCTGAATCAACTAATTTGTCCAAGAGGTAGGAAAAGTAGATCTAACACAATTTTTTTTTCCTCGGTTTTAGGGGGAGGAAAAAAATTAAAAAGAGAGAGTCAAAGTCAGAGCATCTGGGAAAAAACGATTGATTTCTATCAATAGACCGGCTAAAGATATGAACCATAAAATAGCTAACACAGGTGCTGTGGAAAGATAGGTCTTTAGATCTTGCATTGTAAATTCTCCTTATCGATCATAATGCGTAAGTTATTAAACCCAATAGTTATGAATCTCTTGTAGGGGAAACTCGGAACTTATGGATATATGTATAATTTTATCCGGGCTGGGTCCTTATTTATAGAACAGGAAAACGATGTTTCATCACCAAACCAAATTTTGCTAATTCATAGTTATATTCTAGATAATAGACCCTACATACATGTATAAAGTCTTTTCACCCACGAGACCAAAGAGAATTAAAGGTGTTCAAATATTGGAAACAGATTTCAAATTATATAAAATAACATTGTCTAATGATTAGAAGGGATGTAGCGCAGCTTGGTAGCGTGTTTGTTTTGGGTACAAAATGTCGCAGGTTCAAATCCTGTCATCCCTACCTATTCCTTCTTTTCTATGGAAAGAGAGAGGAACGAAAGATCATTTTATATCGATTTGAATCGAACATCAAATAATTGAATCGTATCAGATGCAAAAATGTTTGATACTCGTAGAGTATCAACGAAAGGTATTTTTTATTCCCTTTATCTCCATATTTTTTAAGAAAGCGCTCTTAGTTCAGTTCGGTAGAACGTAGGTCTCCAAAACCTGATGCCGTAGGTTCAAATCCTACAGAGCGTGATTTTGTTCCTAGAGAATGAAACCCTCTAGATTATCGATAATTCCGTTTCAACTGGAACGAGCAATGGATTCTGACCTCCCAGGAAAAGTAGGAGGCCAAGCCAATGAAATGGGATAATATTTCCGGATCAAATATCCAATTGATCACCACGTCGGTATTGTGAATATGCAGTTACGAATAATCCGGCCAAAGTTATAGGAATTAGACCTAAAACAATTCCGGATGGCAAAGCCTCAACCATTTCGATTCAACGGAATAAGTAGGGATAATAGCTATCCTGGATAGTACCCTGAATTTGATATGAATCTCAATGATCATAAATTTATATAGAGAGAATCAACAAAATTGTTCAAATGAAAATAGTGAACTGAGAGGGTTTCCCCTTCCTTCATTTCAAATAAGTTGTATCTTGCTCGAGCTAATGAATAGGATTAGGGTGAAAATTATAGAAGCCAATAAGAAACCAAAATAACTAATTATAGTAGACGTGGAAGGACTGAATGAAATATGGTTTATACATATCTTCATGAGACAATTACCTAAATTTTTCTTTTCATAACCTTGAAATCAGAATACAAAAGATCAATTGTCCCAATTTGTACCAATTCAGAATCTTATATCTACTATAAGATATGTATGAACGAACATGGATGAGAGGAAATCTATGGTGGAATTATCTTCATTATCCTAGAAATCCCCACATTGATCGAGTAATTCATGAATAGCAATCGCGAACCCCTTCACAAATTGTCGAACGTAATCTTCTTAAGGGTGAATAAATTCTAAATCAGTACGATTGGATCACCTGACATTATCTTTTTTACCAGTAGCAGCTATCGGTCCAAAGACTGGACCGTAAAAATTGATTCTACAGACATAGCCAAAGTTTTGTGAATTTCACGTTTAGGTGTAAGAATATTAATATCTGGTTTGTCCTTGAAATTATAGATCTTATTGATCCAATCATTCGATCCTCTAGATGGATTAGGTTTTTTTTTTTTTTTTTTCATATTCATTCTTATAGCCAGTAGAGCCCGATATTACAAGAATTCCACCTCTTGCAAGGAGTATCTCGTAATTTAACATACCTAAAATTGACTAGGTTTTATTGCATGCACTATCCACTCGGTTTTATCCAATAAGTAATACCTACTTCTTAATACAAGGTACTATATAATAAGTCCGTGGCATAAATCCACGTGTGTCAGATACTATTGGAAGAGCGACATACATCTGCGTAGCACCAATGATCCGTGCAATTTGAATTACTGATATAATCTACGCGGACATAATGTCATGTCGGAGTGAAAAAGGAAGGGGTAAAAGTATAATATTCTGGATTAGTTTTATTGATATTGATAGTGATTGATATCCTTTGCTCCTAGCGGCACTAATCCTCTTTTTCGGTTCTACAGCCACCTGTAGAAGCTAATTCCGATCGAAAATTTCCATGGTCTATGCAATTGTTACAACATCGATTGAGGGGTTCCCTCGGAACATGCAATATTCCATTTTTTTCTGTTGGGATTTAGTTGACCAAACAGAGATGGAATCACTGGCAGGAATAGAATCATTCTATCCCGTTCCTTCTTGATACTCATCAAAATTGTATTGCTGTGTCGGAAGAAGGCTAGCTATACTGGTCCAGTAGACTTCAGAGATACCCTTGGTATAACATTGACAATCGAACAAGGATTGGAGAAGATATCAGTAGTTTTCCATTTCCTGATCTCTATCTTTCATGGGATCAATTCCCCCTTGACTGACTTTACAATAATATATGGAGCTGAGCATGTCTGGGAATACGGGAGAACGCTCCTTTGCTGACATTATTACTAGTATTAGATACTGGGTTATCCATAGCATTACTATACCTTCTCTATTCATTGCAGGTTGGTTATTTGTCAGCACGGGTTTGGCTTATGATGTGTTCGGGAGCCCTCGGCCGAATGAGTATTTCACAGAAAGCCGACAAGAGGTTCCATTAGTAACTGGCCGTTTCGATCCGTTAGAGCAACTCGATGAATTTACTAGATCTTTTTAGGAGGCACTCATGACTATAGATAGAACTTATCCGATTTTTACAGTTAGATGGTTGGCCGTTCACGGGCTAGCTGTCCCTACAGTTTTTTTCTTGGGATCAATATCGGCAATGCAGTTCATCCAGCGATAAACTCTATCTAAAGAAAGTATGTAGATATGACACAATCAAACCCGAACAAACAAAATGTTGAATTGAATCGTACCAGCCTCTACTGGGGGTTGCTACTCATTTTTGTACTTGCTGTTCTATTCTCTAATTATTTGTTCAATTAGGAACAATGAGAATCTTCTAACTCCATTCGGAAAGATCCAATACTCATAATTATATATGCTATGACTGTTTATGTCTCGAGCATTACCACTTAAGAAAATGTGAAAGGGAGTAAGATAAATGGCCGATACCACTGGAAGGATCCCTCTTTGGTTGATAGGTACTGTAACTGGTATTATCGTGATTGGTCTACTGGGTATCTTTTTCTATGGTTCATATTCCGGATTAGGGTCATCCCTATAGTAGGGGAAATGCACTTACTGTGGGGAATACTATACATGCGAAAGTGAAAAATTGATAAAGCCTTACCCTTCTTTGAAGGGTAAGGTCTTATCAAAATCTCTTTTTTATGAATCTTCTCTTCTATATTAATATGAATTAGAAGAGAAGATTCATATTAATACAATGACTCCGTCATTTACTCCATTCAATGCCTTTTAGTCAAGTGATGAGCCAATCTATTCTTTCGCTATATGATAAAAAAAAAAAAGTTTGGATCGATCCAATTTCAATCTCTGTCGAAGGAACAACAGGGAAACGGAGAATATGAATTACTCAATATTTGCTCATTTCTCTGATCGGAAATTCTGTGAAGTTTCTGTAAAAGCCCAAACTATGAGAATCTAAATGTGCGGATAGAATCTTTTATTCTCTTATTTTGGCTTACAAAATAAAAGAGGAGGAAAAACACCTTTTATTCGTTTTCTCTCATTAGGAACGAACCCTATCAAAAGTTTTATAGGGTTGTTTTGCTTAATGAGTTATATTGCCCCTTACTTGTCTGCTCTTCCTTCTTTATTCATTTTTGAAATTCCTCAGTATAAGGAAAGGAATTGACGAATAGGACAGGATCGGAAACCCGATTAGTTCCTCTTATCTCGATGATAAACCGGATAATTTCTCCGAATCTTTTCGAAGAGGAATAATCGGATAGGATAAAGAATGGGATCAGAGAAAATAGGAATCTTCTTCAATCAAGATGACTTAGTTATTCTCCTCATCTTTCCTCCCTGCGATCTATCTATCTATTTTCCGGATCGTTTCTTTTTAACATGGGCAAGGAAAGAAGGGAATGGCATGTATATAGTACACGATATAGCATAGCATATGGGGATCGTTCGACAAGTTGATCTGTTCCAGTGCTTATTGAATCACCCACTCCCTATTCAAAAAGTCAATATATCTAAATATACTTTTTCCCAAGAATATATAAGAGAGAAGTAGGATAAAAGGATCTCCATCTCCGAAGGGGTATTCATTTTTGATCCAATCAGTCAACTTCAAAAATAGATAGACCTAAAAATTCATCTCGGCCAATTGAACTTTCTCAAATTGTTTCTTCTTAAGGACCAAAAATATCTGTGCTAAAATGACAGATGCAAAGAATAATAAAAGACCTTTAACACGTAATGGATCTTGAAGTACTATCTCTGCATCTCCTTGACCAAATCCACCCACATTAGGGTTATTCGTTAATGGTTGATCGACCTTGATCAATTCGCCTTCTGAAACAAGAAGTTCCGGTCCTGGAGGTACAATGTCAACCACTTGTCCACCGTTTGATGTATTCTCAATAGTTATCTCATATCCACCCTTTTGTTTACGTAAAATTTTGCTCACTCTTCCTGTTGCTGAAGCGCTATAGACCGTATTGTTACTCTTACTCCCGTCGGGATAAATTTGTCCTCTTCCTCTATTACCACCCACATATATGGGGTATTTCAAGAAGTGAGCTTCTTTATCAGTAGCAGGATCTGGTGAAAGGATGGGGAACACAAGTTCACTATATTTTTGACCAGGAACAGGACCTATTACAATAATGTTTTTTTGATTGGGACGATAGTTCTGAAAATAAAGATTACCCATCTTTTCTCTAATCTCAGGAGAAATACGATCCGGAGGGGCTAATTCAAAGCCCTCGGGTAAAATTAGAACAGCTCCTACATTTAAACCCCCTTTCTTACCATTAGCAAGAACTTGTTTCATTTGCGTCTCATAGGGGATCTTAACAACTGCTTCAAATACGGTATTGGGAAGAACGGACTGCGGAACCTCAAGATCTACAGGTTTTTTGGCCAAGTGACAATTGGCACATACAATACGTCCAGTTGCTTCTCGGGGATTTTCATAACCCTGCTGTGCAAAAATGGGATATGCATTCGAAATGGATGTCCGAGTTATGATATGTATCATGACCAGGACGGAAATTAACCAAGTCATCTTTTTCGTCCAGCCATAATTCTTTCTATTTTGCATGGTTCAATTATTGGTTCCAAATCATTTTTTGGGTGAGAGTAGGTAGCTATCATAGTTACCTGTCAAAAATTTTGCTACTATATTGATTGAACCAAACCTAAAAGTAAGAAATCAAAAGTCTCGTACCAGGAGAAGACTGAGGGGGAGGAATAGCTAATTTCTGAACACGGAAAACAAACTTTATTATTATGTTTCAATTGTTGTCGATCATAAAAAAACCTATTCTTTACTCATTCATCGAATGATAAATTACTACAAGTGACGGAGATATACTATTTAAACGACGAAAGATCCAATATTTAAAAATCGTATCTGAGATGACTGGAAAAGTTGAAACAAGACCAGATATGATTCGTTCGTTATGGGCAAATCCATAATTTTCGGAGATCGAATCGATCATCATTTCCCAACCATGGGGCGAATGAAACCCAATACATAGATCGGTTGCTAAAAGAATGGAAAAAGCTTTCATTGTATCGCTCAGACTATAGAATAATTCTTGGATCCAAGAATTTATAATGGCAATTTTTTTCTTACCCAGAATGAGATAAGCACTTATGGAAGCAAAACCTATTAGATTTGTTAATAAATGTGAGATTATCTGGATACAATCTTCATTGTACATTTCGACCAATTGGATCGTTTCTTTTTTCATCTCTATACGAAGATCTTGTGAATGTGTTCCCGAAGAATCTTCCAACATTCTTTCTAATAGAAATAGTTCTTCTATTTTCTCAAATCTTCCTAGAGCATTTTCTTCCTGAAGATAATCAAAAATTTTATGAGATTGACCAGTATTCCACCAATTTGTAACCCAAGGCTCCAACCCTTTCCGTAATGAAATAGGAATTAACCAGGGCAGTACTACTAAACATGCGAGATATCGTAGGGAAGCTGATGCTTTATATTCGGCCACTTCCAATTCGCGAATCGCTAACAAACCTGATTCACTCGTCAGTTCTGTCCGAAATCTAGACAAAGTACGAGTGATAGAATTAGGTATGGGACCCATAGATTGATCTATTGCATAATTGTTTTACCCCGAGAAAACATATCCTCGGAGAATAAAAGGTTCGCTCCAAATGAGCGAGACGGAGCATAAGGAGGAGATCGTTCCCAGATATCCGATCATTCCAGATCGTTTCTATCTGGACCAATTATCTAGTTCTTTTTTCCATTCCATCTGACTCAAGAATAACTTGAAGTAAAATAAGTGTTATTAATTCCCAAGATCCTTTGAATTCTGATCACTGGATCGATCCTTTACAAATCTTTCCCCAGTTATTTCCAAAGATTAAAAATGCTCTTAAAAAATGAAAAAAAAAAATTTTTCATATATATATATGAAAATTTCCTGATTGGATATTGATTCATGTTCCTTGATCCGATCCATATTCAAATGTCTTTACATTCAAATTTATGTCGAGGATAAAGAATTATCCCCGGTTCATTTCAAAACCCTTCAATGGATGTATTCAAGAAACGGGCTGATTCGGCAGCTTTCTGTTCGATATCCCTTAGGTTCAAATTATCACCAATACGAGTTAAAGGAATGTTTTGTAGGCCCTTTATTTCCATATAAAGAACACGACGAGGGGAAATACCTTCTTTAACTTCCATTTTGATCATCTGAATATCCTTCATACTAAATTTTAGGAAAATACGACGATATCTTCCGGGAAATCCCCAACGAAAAAGACATGCAATTCCTGTTTTTTTATCAAACTTATTATAGCCACTACCCACATCGAACAAAATTGTGCACCACAGATAAGAGCTAATGAACAGACCTGCAATACCATAAAAACACATTACAATCCCTTGTGGAACAAAGAGTATTTGCTGAGATGACAATAGGGGTATCAGGTTCTTACCAAAATAACTCGAAATCCCTACCAGGAAAAATCCTAGTGAACCCAGAAAGAGGATACAAGCCCAAAAGAAATTACTTATTTTTCGAGACCCTTTTATAGGGTCTATCCAGAGCCATTTGGATCGACGATTCATAAAAAATTGTATTAAATTCCATCCTATTGAAGTTGAGGGAATGACCAAGTTTTTCATCCTTTGGTTCCCAAACTATTATGAACTAGGTATATATATACATAGCTAACATTTCAGTCAAGTCAGCCAAGTTTATGTTCTTGTAAATTCTTACCGTTTATTCCAAATAAGTCCTTCATTTCAAAATGTATGAAACAACACTGGATCAGAGGAGTATAAATATCTCCAGGAATAGAAATGTATGCCATATTCAAAAATATAACAGACCATCCATATTAACATATTTATCAATACCTATCTATTTACACATACATAGATTTTATATGTATATGTAAATAGATATTAATGAATATAAAATGAATTTTATATATATATATATACATATATTATATAATTGTAAGATTTATCCACATTCATATATGAATATGAATAAATACATATGGATATTTATACCTATTTTGTGTCTATAAGGGTCCTATCTCATATAATCTGAAATAGATATAGATATCCTATCTGTTCTGCTGCAATTGAAAGATCCGAACCCATTTCTTAAATCTTAATTTATCATATTCATAAAATCTCGTCATTCTGAATATAAAGATGAGAAAGAACCATTGTAATTGCCGGAAGTAATAAGCCGACTAAAGGCACGAAAATAGAGGGTAGGCTAGGAATTATCATAGAACGAGTACCTTAGTTAATAAATGAAATGTTTATCCATATTACAAGGAATGATTATAAGATCAAATAAGTGATGGGACCAAATGAGCAGTCCTATTCGTCCTTCTTCATAGAATACATGTATGCAATAGAATAAATGTACGCAAATATTGTTCCTTTCGCTGTCTCTTCCAATCCAAAAATCCCGAAAATTGATTTAAAGCTGGATCCAAAATTGTTTTTGAATAAGATCCCGAGTTCAACAATGAGGATCTTCTTTCTCTATTAGAATATAGATATATTAATTACATCACTTATTCATACTATATAATATATAATAGTGTAAGAACATGAATCCTGACCAATTTTTATCTTATTTCGGAGAGTGAAGGCTATATTTATTGTTAGTATAGGATTGATAATCAAAAATTGTTGGTAAGAAAGGAGTGAAAAGCAATTATCTTCAATAAATAATTATTTCACCGCGATAAGAAACTTTATCACTTTCACTTTCGTTACAAGGAACTCGATTTTATCCTTTTTTTTTACAAGGAACAAAACTAAACGTTCATTTGTTTCTATGAACAAGACCGTAAAGCCGAAATAGTTCACTTAGAACACCTTTTAAGAGATTACGTGGAACAATCAGATCAAACAAACCATGATCAAATAAATTTTCAGTCACCTGAAAATCTTCAATCACTTTCTGACCTAATGTCTGTTCGATTACTCTTTTACCTGCAAATGCGATGTACGCTTTAGGTTCGGCAATAATGATATCTCCCAACATGCCAAAACTAGCAGTCACTCCACCGGTTGTCGGAGACGTCAAAATCGAGAAATATAACAACTTGTTATCCTTCTGATGAATATGTAACGCAGAAGCTATTTTAGCCATTTGCATTAAACTAAAACTTCCTTCTTGCATGCGTGCTCCTCCGGAAGCACACACCATAATGACTGGAAGAGATTCCTCGGTAGCGCGCTCGATTAGACGGGTTATTTTCTCACCTACTACAGAGCCCATACTACCTCCCATGAACTTAAAATCCATAACTCCGAGTGCGATAGGAATACCATTTAATTTACCTATGCCTGTTTGAATAGCATCAGTTAAACCTGTCTCTATTTGACAGGAAGTGATATGATCACTATAAGGTTCATCCTCAGAATTAAGAGGATCAGAATTAGAAGGTTCATCCTCAGAATGAAATTGAAGAACATCTAGAGTGTACATGTCTTCATCCATAGGACACCAAGTGTCACGATCAATTATAAGTTCGATTCTATCTGAACTATTCATTTGCAGATAATATCCACATTCTTCACAAACACTTTTATTCTCTCTCAAGAATCTTATATAGAGCAAGCTCTCGCAATTGTCGCATTGAACCCATAATCTATTAATTTTAACGTAATCAATATTTTTCTTATTTTGATTATCCGTCTCATTAACGTCCTTACTATCCCCTTCGACCGAATCTTTTAGTAATCCAGTTATTTTACGCCTGTCTTCGAACCATTCCCTTATAGACATAGAGTTTTACATATAAAGGTGAAGATTGTTACTTTTCCTATCTTATTTTGTATTAAGAGAAGTCGTATAAATAAAATGATTAGAATTATTAATCAATAGTGGAATGAATCATTGATTAATAATCTCCATTCATTATTGATTAGGAATCCGAAGCGAAGTATCGATCCGAGATTATGATAGAACCCTTTATTCTTTTATAAAGAAAGAATCTCTCCTATACCGTGATGAAAGTCAATTTGAATCCCAAATAAAAAATCTTTTGGGCTAGAAGGGATTTGAACCCTTGACCTCAAGGTCCGGAACCATGAGCTCTGATCCACTGAGCTACCAACCCTATCGAATGATCCATAAGACCAATTTCAAATATGAGTAGGATTCGTTATCTTTTCATCGACTCACTCTGTTTTAGATATTTGACCTCGGAAATATATATCTATCTATATAGATATATCTATATAGATAGATATATAGATATTGATATTTTGAAATCCCAGATATCCGTTCACGATTTGGCTTAATCTTTGTGGTAGTGGTTAAAGATTGAGCCGAGTGCAATTAGTCGAACGAAAGTCACTGAGTTACAAGTAATCAATCGTATCAAATTCAAATTTGATCTCCTTCCATACTTCACAAGCAGCGGCTAGCTCAGGACTCCATTTACAAGCTTCACGGATCACTTCATTACCTTCACGAGCAAGATCACGTCCTTCATTACGAGCTTGTACACAAGCTTCTACAGCAACCCGATTAGCTACTGCACCAGGTGCATTTCCCCAAGGGTGTCCCAAAGTTCCCCCACCAAACTGTAGTACGGAATCATCTCCAAAGATCTCGGTCAGAGCAGGCATATGCCAAACGTGAATACCTCCTGAAGCTACGGGCAGGACACCTGGCATAGATACCCAATCTTGAGTGAAGTAAATACCACGACTTCGATCTTTTTCGATAAAATCATCACGCAGTAGATCAACAAACCCTAAAGTGACGTCTCGTTCCCCTTCAAGTTTACCTACTACAGTACCGGCGTGAACATGATCTCCACCGGACATACGCAATGCTTTAGCCAGTACACGGAAATGCATACCATGATTTCTTTGTCTGTCGATAACTGCATGCATCGCGCGGTGAATGTGAAGAAGTAGACCATTGTCTCGGCAATAATGAGCCAAACTAGTATTTGCGGTAAAACCTCCCGTCAGATAGTCATGCATGACGATAGGAACTCCTAATTCTCTTGCAAATATTGCCCTTTTCATCATTTCTTCACATGTACCTGCAGTAGCATTCAAGTAATGTCCTTTAATTTCACCCGTCTCAGCCTGAGCCTTATTAATTGCTTCCGCACAAAAGACAAAACGATCTCTCCAGCGCATGAATGGTTGGGAATTTACGTTCTCATCATCCTTGGTAAAATCGAGTCCACCACGAAGACATTCGTAAACTGCTCTACCATAGTTCTTAGCCGATAGACCCAATTTTGGTTTGATAGTACATCCCAACAAAGGACGGCCATATTTGTTCAATTTATCTCTTTCAACTTGGATACCATGAGGTGGACCTTGAAAAGTTTTGGAATAAGCAGGGGGAATCCGCAAATCTTCCAAACGTAAAGCCCGTAGGGCCTTGAATCCAAATACATTACCTACAATGGAAGTGAACAAGTTAGTAACAGAACCTTCTTCGAAAAGGTCTAAGGGGTAAGCTACATAGGCAATAAATTGACTTTCCTCTCCAGCAACGGGCTCGATGTCATAGCATCGCCCTTTGTAACGATCAAGACTGGTAAGTCCATCGGTCCAAACAGTGGTCCATGTACCGGTGGAAGATTCAGCAGCTACTGCTGCTCCCGCTTCCTCGGGCGGCACCCCAGGTTGAGGAGTTACTCGGAATGCCGCCAAGATATCCGTATCTTTGGTCTGATATTCAGGAGTATAATAAGTTAATCTGTAATCTTTAACACCAGCTTTGAATCCGACACTAGCTTTAGTTTCTGTTTTTGGTGACATAAGTCAAGTCCCTCCTTTATTAAAAATGATTTATCGCAAGGACGAGGTCTGCTCGACATGGATCAAACGTCAACAATCAATTTTAACAGAAATATACTACAAAACAGTCGCCTGTTATTGGACAATAAGATCTGCTAAATACACTCTCATTGTATAATGTTCTTTATGTATGACGCAACCCAATTTTGATGTATGACACAACCCGATTTTGATGTATGACGCAAGCCAATTTTTGCTTTTGAAGTTATTCTTCCATGGATTGACCCGAGCACCTTTCAGCTGTTAAACTAGTTCATTAATGAATTTAAGGAACCGAATCGACCTTTGATCATATCATAATGGTGCGAATTGTCCATATGAAAATACATATAGAATAGGGAACAGATGTGCGTACGAAGAGAAGAGATAACGACCAATGAGAGAAAGGTCATGAATAGCGTTCAAGTTTCAAATTTCACAGATGATCTGTGAAGTATTTTCGGTTTAAGTTATGGATAAATTGGTTCTAGTTATAGATGAATTGAACACTTCTGCATGATCCTTATCCATCTACTTACTTCATATTCCAAATATGAATGAATTCAAACTTTTCAAAAAAAAGTAGGCTATTACTAAGGTGGTAACTCCCATTCATTATTGACTGATCTGATCGATCCGATACGGAACATTTTTTTTTTTTTTTGATGATATTGGAAAAATCATATTTATATATATATATATTCTTCATGGATATTCTTTCCATTTTTGTATGAGAACCAATTCTCTTGTTCTCGGGGTTTCCGCACTTGTGGAAAAAAATGTGGGACGTATTGCTCAAATCATTGGCCCAGTACTGGATGTCTCTTTTCCTCCAGGTAATATGCCTTATATTTACAATTCATTAATAGTTCAGGGTCAAGATACAACCGGTCAGGAAATTCAGGTTACTTGTGAGGTACAACAATTATTAGGAAATCATAAGGTTAGAGCTGTAGCTATGAGTGCTACAGATGGTTTGACGAGAGGAATGAGAGTGATTGACACGGGAGCTCCTCTGAGTGTTCCAGTTGGTGGAGCCACTCTTGGACGAATTTTCAATGTTCTTGGAGAACCTGTTGATAATTTGGGTCCTGTAGATGCTCGCACAACATCTCCTATTCATAGATCTGCTCCCGCCTTTACACAGTTGGATACAAAATTATCCATCTTTGAAACAGGCATTAAAGTAGTAGATCTTTTGGCTCCTTACCGCCGTGGAGGAAAAATCGGTTTATTCGGAGGAGCTGGAGTGGGTAAAACAGTACTCATTATGGAGTTGATCAACAACATTGCTAAGGCTCATGGAGGGGTATCTGTATTTGGGGGAGTAGGAGAACGTACCCGCGAAGGGAATGATCTTTACATGGAAATGAAAGAATCGGGAGTAATTAATGAACAAAAAATATCAGAATCAAAAGTGGCTTTGGTCTATGGTCAGATGAATGAACCACCAGGAGCTCGTATGAGAGTTGGTTTAACTGCTCTAACCATGGCCGAATATTTCCGAGATGTCAATGAGCAAGACGTATTATTATTTATAGATAACATCTTCCGCTTTGTCCAAGCGGGATCAGAGGTATCCGCCCTATTAGGCAGAATGCCTTCCGCCGTGGGTTATCAGCCAACCCTTGGCACGGAAATGGGTTCTTTGCAAGAGAGAATTACTTCCACAAAAAAGGGATCCATAACCTCGATTCAAGCAGTTTATGTACCTGCTGACGACTTGACCGACCCTGCTCCTGCTACAACATTTGCACATTTAGATGCTACTACCGTACCATCGAGAGGATTAGCTGCCAAAGGTATCTATCCAGCAGTGGATCCTTTAGATTCAACATCGACTATGCTCCAACCTTGGATCGTAGGCGAAGAACATTACGAAATTGCGCAAGGGGTTAAGCAAACTTTACAACGTTATAAGGAACTTCAAGACATTATAGCCATTCCTGGACTGGACGAATTATCGGAAGAAGATCGTTTAATCGTAGCAAGAGCAAGAAAGATTGAGCGTTTCCTATCACAACCCTTTTTTGTAGCAGAGGTATTCACAGGTTCCCCGGGCAAATATGTTGGTCTCATGGAAACAATTAAAGGGTTTCAAATGATCCTTTCCGGAGAATTAGATGGTCTTACCGAACAGTCTTTTTATTTGGTGGGTAACATTGATGAAGCTACCGCGAAGGCTATGAACTACAAAGTGGAAAGTTAATTCTGAAAATGACCCTAAATCTTCGTGTACTGTCTCCTAATCGAGTCGTTTGGGATTCAGAAGTGAAAGAAATAATTCTATCTACTAATAGTGGTCAAATTGGCGTATTACCCAACCATGCTTCACTTGTGGCAGCTGTAGATATAGGAGTTATGAAAATACGTCTCAATGGAAAGTGGTCGACTATGGCTTTGATGGGCGGTTTCGCCAAGATAGACAATGATAGAATTACCATATTGGTAAATAATGCAGAGAGAGATGTTGACATCGATCTCCAAGAGGCCCAGGAAACTTTTCAAAAAGCTAAAGATGATTTAGCTCGAGCCGAAGGTAAAAGACAAGCAATTGAGGCTGATGTAGCTCTGAAAAGAGCTAGAACGCGATTAGAGGCTATCAGTGCTAGCCTCCCCGTCTCTAATTAAAAATTTTCTTCCTATAATGATATTATAATGGATTCAATGTTCCGTCTCGATCCAAACAAGTGGAGTAAAACTTATTAGATGCCATCGACTCCTCAATGGTATCTAATAAGTTTACCTACTATTGGATTTGAACCAATGACTCTCGCCGTATGAAAGCGATACTCTAACCACTGAGTTAAGTGGGTCATTTATTCTCATAGGTAGAGTTGGACTTATAAACGATTCTAAATGGAATTGAACGTATAGACAATGTGTCCCTGGCACCGATCGAACTTATTAGAACGTATTGGATCATAGTATCCAATCATTCAATATCTACCTTGACAGAAAGTGATCCATCTGGTTAGTATAGTAATGTATCACCAAGATTGGCAAGGAAGGGCTATAGCTCAGCTAGGTAGAGCACCTCGTTTACACGTGCGCCAATGGTTTTCGAGAGAGTTTATCGATTCGTCCGATCCACGAAATAGATTCTATGTGAAATAGTCTTACTCTATCAATTTGTTTCTCTGGGGAACAATAGCATGACAAAGATGAAGTTCGATTCGATTCGAATTACGAATCTAATTGATATGGTCAATCCCAGCTCCGTTCAATGCCAGGCATAATGAGTATAATACGGGGACCTCAAAATAGATTCTTTTCGCTCTATGAACTTTTAGGTGTATGAAGTGTCATATTTTCTTTTTGGAGCGATAGAGGAGACTCTATTTGAGTCAATCTATGCCCGAGCAAGGCAGACCTACGTCAAGGAAACCTTTTGAATAACTTTGGGATTGCTTCCGAAGGGTAATAATTTGGGGCACACGGAGCCATATTAGTATCTTCCTGGAAAGAGGAGAATGGCAAACTAACCGATCTTTCCATCAGTTAATGAAAGAGCCCAATGCGATAAAATGCATGTTGGGTTCTTGGAACAGTTCAAATTATTTTGATAATAAGAATTTTGATCTGTTCTACCGAGAAGGTCTACGGTTCGAGCCCGTATAGCCCTATACATTCCACTAAGTTACACTATTATTATATATATATCCTATCATAGTCCCTATGACTTGGCCCTGAAGAGTTTTTCGGATCATAGAAACTATTCTATGTTCTTATCAAGATTGATGGCTAGGAACGTTGGAACAGGGCAGGCAGATTATTATTCCTCATCGATCGAGATTGATCCGATACCAGATGATCACACCTGTAAACAAACCTTTTTTCATTCAAAAAAAAAAAGGGGGGATAAAATAAGTTAAGTAACGACTGACATGATAATATCCAATCATCATCCATTACATTTTTGGGGGTTACTAATCCACTTCCGATAGACCCAAAGTTCTAATGATTGATCCCAATCTATTGGATCTTGGCCTTCGTTCGATCGAATAGTAAGTTATTAGGATCGATCATTGGAATATGATAAATCAGGTGTAGGGGATTCCTAGCCAGTATGATTAATTGCTTCCTCCTTCCCTTTTATTCTCAAGGGAATCTATAACAAACAGGGGATCTAAGAAGTATCTGTTTGATCTAATCTGTCCAATAAAAATAGTTCGGATTGTATAACTGGAACTAAAAAGAAACAAGGCGTTTTTTATTTTCTTTTCAAGGCACTTTTAAATTCTACATACAAATATAGATAGAGGATTGAGGTATTCCATACTATATTGTTTGGATTTGCACAATGTTCGTTAAAATTCCCATTATTAGAATTTCCATTCTAAGATCGGCTAGTTCGGAACCACGGGAAAAGCGGGTAATTTGTCACGATATTTTATATATTGTATCACATTTCTTTTTTTTTTTTTTGTTCATTTTTATCACTAGCTCTTCGATAAACTTGGGAGTTATCTCGAATATCATATGTTTAAAGCAATCCATAGTTCAGTCAAAGTATCGATCGGACATGTGGCGTTTTAGCTCCATCCAAATGCAACGCATTCCGTTGGGGTTGAACGAAGTCCTCTTCCGTTCGTTCAATCCCTTTGCTAAAGATCGGGGCGAAGATCTTTTCTTTATCAACTAAGATTTTATACAATATGTTATGTTATGTGTGGTAAATAAAATATATTCTTGAACCATATAAGTGATAAATGGATATTTTAAATACCCGGAAAGGAAAATTCTTTGGATTTGATCCATCCTAGCTAAAGACAAACCTTGGGTTCGTTCTCTTTCTTCACCTAAGATCATCACATGGTTTTCCAGACCCATTATTTTTGATATTGGGAAAAACACTTTTCCCTCTAGTTCCGTTCTGGTAACATACCACAAACATGCAATCTACCGGCTACGCATATTGGATTGAAATCTGGACCAACCAACATTTACTTTAATCTACTCCACTATAGAATACACATATTTAATGGAATGCGTTTTAGAACAATAGAATAAATAAGTCTGTTGGGACGAAACTATATAATATAACCCCTTGCTCAAAAATTATGTGGATTGCGGCCCAAAAGAAGCCGCCTTCTGCCCCGTTACAAATAGATCTCTATTCGGCTAGACAATAGATCTGTCCGAAATCATGTTATATCGGAATGAGCCCGGGCTCATAAGGAACTTATACGTGAAAGATTTGATACGTTTTGACGCCTACCAATCCTGTTCCGATTAACCTGCATCAAACTTTCTTTCAAATGAATTGAAAGACAACAAACATATTATCTCTTTTTACTACTATGAGATTGGATAGTACAGATGTAAAAGATCTACTTCTCAACCCTAGTAAAAGCATCGATGAACGCATGTTCCAAGATACTTCCTTCGTTCTAATGGTCTAGATTCACTGAATCTTAATATGTGACAAGCAGATATAGTCGAACTTGTCGATGCAGCCTCGATCATTTGAAACAATGACCTTCTGATAAAATACCCCCCCCCCCCCGGAGTTGTTCGGATGGAAAAGTTCTGAGTATCAAGATAAAAAAAGAAAAGAAATCCCAAGATAGATCTCTATAAATTACATTTTAACCGAACCATGTTGATGGCTTGTTCGTTCGTGGGATCTACCAAACCAATCTGCAAAACTTTATTATTCTTTTTTTTTTTTTTTTTTTTGAATTTGATAATATAATCTGTAAGGGAAAAAACGATCGTTATCGTTCGTGGATGAATGGGCAAAGGATCCGTATGGAAGAAGAAAGATTATTCTTCCACCCTCAAAAGAACCGAGGGAGGATGGGATAGGGATATTTCTCCGGGATAAATAGGAAATACTTAATATTTATCCCATATTTTACAGAGGTCCACGGCTGGACTGAACAACTTGTTCGAGAGTTGGTTGGGAGCTAGTCATCGATCTTGCTCTGATCCCCTGTCAGGGGTCGTCGACCTACATACAAACGTTAGTTCATTAACCTATAAAATTGATTCTTCTTGTAAGAAATGACCGTGGATAGAAACAATTGGTTTGTTTTTACGGGGCGGACGTAGCCAAGTGGACCAAGGCAGTGGATTGTGAATCCATCACGCGCGGGTTCAATTCCCGTCGTTCGCCCATAAAATAAGAGAAAAAACGGAATGGATTTTATTCTTTTTTTTTTTTTTTTCATATTTCAATGAAAAAATTTCTATAGATGAGAAACGGACACCCGGACCTTCTTCGTAGGAAACATCAGCCCTTTATCGGACTTGAACCGATGACTTACGCCTTACCATGGCGTTACTCTACCGCTGAGTTAAAAGGGCCCCCATCATATAGTAATGAATGAGTCTACTACGATATATGGGCAACAAATTGGATGCACATGATCCATAGAGTAGGGTAGGGATGGCTATACTGGAAACTCCGCGCTGAGCTGATATGAAGCGAATGGAAACAAGTTATGTTATGCCTGAAAAAAATATGTTCATATTGCTAAAATAGCTAAGAAATAAATCGGCCAGGTCCTATTGTATTGACTTTCAATGCGTTCGGATCATTTTCTTTTTTTTTTTTTTATTAGGTATGGCTCCCACCATTCCCGGTGCCAGACAATTAGTTAATCCTAGACCCGGGTTAATTACCATATAGTATATATACCGAGTTATCCTTGCAAACCTTCAAGATGTTATTACTATGAGAGAGCGACAACGGAAAGAGATAAACAAAGATTGAGAGCTCAAAATATGGATCCGTTCCAGTTTATGGCTCTCAGATAAAATAAAAATGAAGATGAACAACCTCGACTCAATGGAATCCTCCCTTCTCTCTCAGAAGAGGAAGATCTTTCGAAAAAGAATGATAAAGAATTCAATTCTTTTCTAACAAAATTCTTCGAATATCATTCTTCTACAAATTGTAGAAAAATTGAAAAGAGGAATATGTTCCCGGATAGAATCTATCTCCTAAGAAGATCAATGGTTGTAAGGAAACCCCTTCCATTTTGAAAGATGGCGATATATTTCACCAATTCTTTTCTTTCTTAATCCAAGATTGGTGAAATAGAATCCTTCTACATTTTGTAGAAGACATCATTTCACCAGGTGTAAACATTATTCCTGTATAAGATTAGAGGAGTTGAGAAAAAAATTCCAAGAGGAAATAAAAACCTAGAATCAATAGAATCCTTTGTTCTCTCTAGGAAATGGAAGAGAAAGAATTAAGGAATTCCAAAATTGGATTCAAATGTGAAAGGAAGGAAAGAAGTGACGGAATATCTGTCAATAGGATTGTGGTATGTATAGTTTAGTGATAAAAGTGAGTGTGATTCGTTACATTATTAACTCAAATAGTGAAAGGATATTTGAAATGGATCTCTGATCCATCCAAAGCTCTATTTATTTCCAGATAGGTTAAGAACCAATACCCCTTTCTCCAAGATGGAAAAATCCATGTGTAACACAACTTCGTATACTTTATGTTCCCAATATACTTTACGTTCCCATATTAGGGTATAGTGCTTAACTTTTTCTAAAAAAATGAAAAAAAAAAAAAAAAAAAAAAAAAGAATTGTCCGGTATATACCACCCTTTCGCACCCAGAACCAAAATAAAAAAATTCCGTACGTACGGTGAGTCCGAAGGATCCTTATCACACATGAACGCAATATGGATGGGACATTTTTCAAATATTTTCCATTGTTGTGTTGTTAAACCTTCTGATTCAACGGAATGTATAGGCATATCCGAGCAATGCACAAAGGATTTTTTCCCATAAGGAAACCTTTTTTATTGGTATATACGAGCAAACCCTCTCTGGGTGGATTCTTTATTTTGTAGTAGATATAAAAGTTTATGAATGAGCGAATAATAAGGATAAGAAACCAATAAGAAGATTATTAATAATTCTGTCAATACTATTGACAACTTCCGGGGAACTCTCATATTATGAGATGAGAATTGGCGGCCCCTATCGTCTAGCGGATTAGGACATCTCTCTTTCAAGGAGGCAACGGGGATTCGACTTCCCCTAGGGGTACCATGAAATAGGATACCCATTCGTTCAGTATATTAACCTAAAGACTTTCAATAACTTTCTTGTTCCTGGGTCGATGCCCGAGTGGTTAATGGGGACGGACTGTAAATCCGTTGGCGATATGCCTACGCTGGTTCAAATCCAGCTCGACCCAACCAATATCATCAGTACCAATCTATCGGTATGATATATTCATGCCAATCATGGATGAAAAGATAATTGGTTATTGAACTCTCCCCCCCTCCCGATACTCTATCTATGAAATTGATATGGATATGTGCCCAATTCCATGTGGATTGATACTTTCAAAGATGAAAGGGAAGGATAAGATATTTAATTGACCTAGCACTCACGTAATCTATACGATGCTATCTAGCACCTACTATAAAATAAATATGATGAACTGTACTGTATTGGGATTGTAGTTCAATTGGTTAGAGTACCGCCCTGTCAAGACGGAAGTTGCGGGTTCGAGCCCCGTCAGTCCCGATCCAATAAGTTAATAAATGAAGCTCTTAATCCCCGTAGAAGAGTGAAAAAGAGAATAGTATTTACTATTCATATAGATATTGAGTATTTACTATTCATATAAATATTGAGTATATCTATTCATATAGATTTTGAGTATATCTATTCATATGAATAGATATACTCATAGATACATTTACCAGATCGATAATTCAGTTTGGAAAAAGACCCTTCTTACGGGGATAACATCTAATAATCATAGTGAATCTGCAATAAATATTATTCCCTCCCCGAATAATAAAAAAAAAAGGGAAATAAATAGATTTTAGGGTGACAAAGCACAGAGTTTTAGGGTTACACAGAGGTAGTTCTCCTAAGTAAGAATCCCACGGAGATCCCTATAGATAATTCACAATTATTTACAGTAGATCTTCCTTCTGTTCTTCCCCAGGAATATTGTAACTATTTCATGCTAATACTTATTTTTCATGATTGATAGCCAGTGGATTTCCAGACATTCTATTGTATTTCCAAGAATGATCATGTCAGGATCTGGACGAACTATCCGAATAGTCCTTCTCATTCCAGGGTCATGGGTGGACCTCTGGATAAATTGAATAGAATTATACTTCTATATAATCACCGGACCGGTATATAATCACCGGACCGGCGGATAGGCTTAATATTCAATCTAAACCGTGGAGATCTAAACGAAATACCTCTCATGTCTGATCATGTCTGACGAACGTCTTCTAGGGTAGCAGAAGGTTATTATTCGTACGAATTCTATTCTTTCGTTGATCGGAATGTTTTATGATGCACGTAAGTTTTGACTATTAATCATATAAAAAAAAAGATAATATTATGTTATACTATTTCCATCGAATAATTCATTCAATCCGTTAGTTAGGTTCCATTACTCGAACCGATTCTATTCATTAAATCACATACATCTATTTCATGGATCTTGAAAGATTCATCTCTATGAGATAAAATCTCGAGCTATTTGAAACGAAGTAAAAATCAGGAGATCATGGAAGTCAATAACCAAGCATTTCTTGCTGTTGCACTGTTCATTTCAATTCCTACTGCTTTTTTACTTATCCTTTACGTCAAAACGGTCAGTGGAAGCAGTGTAAGCAGTGAAAGCAATTGATTCGTATTAAAATGGAGTGATTACTAAATGATCCGGATCATAAGTATAAAATAGGTTATGGAATCGTATTCTATTTAAGATTGCTTTCAATTTTATTTGGAAAAGCAAAAAAGAAAGAAAAGAAGTAGTACGAAGGAAAAGACTATCTAACTTTTTCTGTTATACTACTTCTTATACACCCATATATGGATAAATAGATCTTAATAGTACTTGTCCATATATGGTAAATGTAGAATGAAGGACCTCATACCATAAAATAACGCAGCTGATCAACTTATTAATGCCCCTGTGAAAATAGGCCCAATGGAAACAGACGTGATTCTGAACGTACTTGCAAATTGTTTAGGATCAAAGTGAAACATCTTTTTCCGGTACGAACATCGTTTTATAGTACATATTAGATATGGAACTTTAAATGGTACGAGAAAAAGCAAAGGGATCTATTACTTATGTCTCATATTTTTCTGAGATCGGAATTCATATCAGATCCGATCAATTCAGAACCATCCGGTGAAACATGGACTATTTTTTATTCCTACTAAGAAAGAGAAGAGATATCGTTCTTCAGTGGAAGAAACAAAATTATCGACTCATTAAAGAACTAATTAATTCAAACCTGTTAGAGAGAATTAGATAGGAAAATTATAATGATAAGGAATTATGCATATTCCTTACTTACGAGGATAAAGAGGAAAAAATGATATGGATGGAAAGACTCTTTCCATTTGGAAAGAAGATTCAATATTACTGGATCCTTATGCAACAGGAGATATTATCATGCATGATCTGTAAGGAACACAATAATTGATTCTTAAGCATTACCATTATAGTCCACTTCTCCCCCATACTACGAGTGAAAGGGAAAATGTAAAAACTACCATTAAAGCAGCCCAAGTTATACCGACTATATCCATACGGATCATGTTCTCTCAAAAATAATGATTTCATTATCGAGATGATAAGTGAACTATTAACGATAGTGCAAAGTTGAAGTTTATATGGTCCACCTTTGCATTATGAACGTTACTGATGTTCGAGCTGATATGTGAGATCAATAAATGCATTTGATCATTGACCAACGAGTTACTATAACTAACTCGAGGGTCGTACATTCACGATGGAATCGGAATCAAATGCACGCAACTCACTATCTATATCGGTAATATTTACCAATATGTCTCCAGAGGTTCTGCAATGGAAATAAATGCTTTTCGTTCCATTTACTTACCTCAACAAGGCGACACCCGGATTCGAACTGGGGATGGAGGATTTGCAGTCCTCTGCCTTACCGCTTGGCTATGTCGCCGAGACAAGATATGGGAATGCTAAGGACAGATCGAATAATTCGTCCGTCCTTTAAGTATAGTATGAGATGTATACTAAAGTCAACCATAAAGGAAATGGATCTCATTTTTTCTCCGTCTTTTTATCTATTTTAATTAGGAATTTTTCTAAGTGAGATTCACATTTAAGTTTGATTCATTCGTTCATAGATCCATTTCACGTGATTGGATTAAAGTATAAAAGTACCTCTTCTTTCCTTATCTTTTTTTTTTTTATTGGATGGAGATATATATATGGATACGGGTAGAATTTCACGGGATATAGTGAACACTGAATATGCATCCGAATCTTTTTTGTCGGATTGATCTATATAGATCAATCGGGAATAATTGAATAGGCTTTTTTACGGATGGGAAACTTCCAATGCGATTAGATGAAAATGAGGGAGCGTTTACAATCCCCGAATTTGGTAAGATACAATTTGAAGGATTTTGTCGTTTCATCGATCAGGGCTTGATGGAAGAACTTCATAATTTTCCGAAAATTGAGGATACAGATAAAGAAATTGAATCCAGGCTTTTTGGTAATGAATATGAATTAGCAGAACCTTTCATCAAAGAGAGAGATGCTGTATATCAGTCCCTTACATATTACTCTGAATTATATGTACCAGCAAGATCGATTCGAAGAAATAGTAGGAAGATACAGAAACAAACTGTATTTCTCGGAAATATTCCTTTAATGAATTCCCATGGGACATTTGTAGTAAATGGAATTTACAGAATCGTGGTGAATCAAATATTAATAAGTCCCGGTATTCATTACCGTTTGGAATTAGATCATAATAGAATAAACTATATATATACCGGCACTCTGATTTCAGATTGGGGAAGAAGATCGAAATTTGAGATCGATGCGGGAGAAAGGATATGGGCTCGTGTAAGCAGAAAACGAAAAATATCTATTCCAGTTCTATTATCAGCTATGGGTTTAAATCTCGAAGAGATTCTGAACAATACTCGCTATCCAAAAATCTTTTTATTTTTACTGAAGAATAAGAAAGGGAAGCGGGAGCGGGAGGAATATCTCTGGTCCAAGGAAAATGCCATTCTGGAGTTTTATAAAAAACTCTACTGTATAAGTGGCGATTTGGTATTTTCCGAGTCTCTATGTAAAGAATTGCAGGAAAAATTTTTCCGACAAAGATGTGAATTGGGAAAGATTGGTCGACGAAATCCGAACAAAAAACTCAACCTTGATATACCCGAGAACGATATTTTTTCATTACCACAAGATGTATTGGCTGCTGTGGATTACCTTATCGGAGTGAAAATTGGAATGGGTACACTCGATGATATAGATCATCTCAGGAATCGACGTATTCGTTCTGTAGCAGATTTATTACAGAATCAATTCAGATTAGCTCTAGGTCGTTTGGAAGATGCAGTTCGAAGAACTATACACAGAGCAACCAAGCGTAGATCAACTCCTCAGAACTTGGTAACTTCAACTCTATTAAAAAACACTTTTCAAGATTTTTTTGGTTCACACCCATTATCCCAATTTTTGGATCAAACTAATCCATTGACGGAAATAGCTCATGGGCGAAAATTGAGCCATTTAGGCCCTGGGGGCTTAACAGGGCGAACTGCTAGTTTTCGGACACGGGATATTCATCCCAGTTATTATGGGCGTATTTGTCCAATCGATACGTCCGAAGGAATGAATGCTGGACTTGTTGCATCATTATCTATTCATGCAAAGATTAGTCATTGCGGTTCTTTACAAAGTCCATTCTATAAGATTTCTGAGAGATCGATAGAAGAAAATATTGTTTATCTATTACCGGGAGAAGATGAGGATGAATACTATCGGATAGCTACGGGAAATTCTTTGGCGTTAAATCAAGGGATTCAAGAGGAACAAATTACTCCAGCTCGATACCGACAAGAATTTATAGTTATTGCATGGGAACAAATCCATTTCAGAAGTATTTTTCCTTTCCAATATTTTTCCATTGGAGTTTCCCTTATTCCTTTTCTCGAACATAATGATGCGAATCGCGCTCTAATGGGTTCTAATATGCAGCGTCAAGCAGTTCCACTTTTCCGACCCGAGAAGTGCATTGCCGGAACTGGGTTGGAAGGTCAAGCAGCTTTAGATTCAGGAAGTGTAGCTATAGCTACACAAGAGGGAAGGATCGAGTATATCGATGCTGTAAATATCACTTCATCGGTTAATGAAGACACTGTACGAACAGAATCGGTTATGTATCAACGTTCTAATACCAATACTTGTACGCATCAAAAACCTCAAGTTCGTAAAGGGGAATTTGTAAAGAAGGGACAAATTCTGGCGGACGGTGCGGCTACGGTAGGGGGAGAACTCTCTTTGGGAAAAAACGTCTTAGTAGCTTATATGCCATGGGAAGGATACAATTTTGAAGACGCAATACTCATTAGTGAACGTCTGGTATATGAAGATATTTATACCTCTTTCCATATCGTAAGATACAGGATTGAAATCTGTATGACGAGCCAGGGTCCTGAAAGAATCACTAGAGAAATACCTCATTTAGATGCTCATTCACTTCGTCATTTGGACGAAAATGGTCTTGTAATGCTAGGATCTTGGATAGAAACAGGTGATGTTTTGGTAGGTAAATTAACGCCTCAAACAACAGAAGAATCATTATGTGCCCCGGAAGGAAGATTATTACAAACAATATTTGGTATTGAAGTATCCACTGCGAGAGAAAATTGTCTCAGAGCACCTATAGGTGGAAGAGGTCGAGTTATTGATGTGAGATGGATCAATAGAGTAGATGATTCCGGTGATAATGCGGAAACAGTCCACGTATATATATCACAAAAACGTAAGATACAAGTGGGTGATAAAGTAGCTGGAAGGCATGGTAATAAAGGTATTATTTCAATAGTTTTGCCCAGACAAGATATGCCCTATTTGCAAAATGGAATACCAGTTGATATGGTATTGAATCCATTAGGGGTACCTTCACGAATGAATGTAGGACAGATCTTTGAATGTTTACCCGGTTTAGCAGGAAACCTGATGAACAAACATTATAGAATAACACCTTTTGACGAAAGATATGAGCGAGAAGCTTCGAGAAAACTAGTGTTTCCTGAGCTTTATAAAGCTAGTGAACAAACAGCTAATCCATGGGTATTCGAACCGGATCATCCTGGAAAACATAGATTAATCGATGGAAGAACAGGAGATGTTTTTGAACAACCTGTTACAATAGGAAAAGCTTATATGTCGAAATTGAGTCATCAAGTTGATGATAAAATACATGCACGTTCGAGTGGACCTTATGCACGGGTTACACAACAACCTCTTAGAGGAAAATCCAAACGAGGGGGGCAACGAGTAGGAGAAATGGAAGTTTGGGCTCTAGAAGGTTTTGGTGTTGCTTATATTTTACAAGAGATGCTTACTCTCAAATCTGACCATATTAGAACTCGTAATGAAGTACTTGGTGCCATTATCACTGGAGGACCAATACCTAAACCTGACACTGCTCCAGAATCTTTCCGATTGCTCATTCGAGAATTACGATCTTTAGCTCTAGAATTGAATCATGCTATTATATCTGAGAAAGACTTTCAGATAGATAGGGAGGAAGTTTGATCAGAATGAATCAAGATCTTTTATGATTGACCAGAATAAACATCAACAACTTCGAATTGGATTAGCTTCTCCCGAACAGATTTGTGCTTGGTCAAAAAAAATTTTACCTAATGGCGAGATAGTTGGACAGGTGACTAAACCCTATACTCTACATTATGAAACTAATAAACCAGAAAGAGATGGATCGTTTTGTGAAAGAATCTTTGGACCTATAAAAAGTAGAGTTTGTTCTTGTGGAAATTCTCCAGGGATCGGAAATGAGAAGATAGACTCAAAATTTTGCACACAATGTGGAGTTGAATTTGTTGATTCTCGAATTCGAAGATATCGAATGGGATACATTAAACTAGCATGTCCGGTGGTTCACGTATGGTATTTGAAACGCCTTCCCAGTTATATTGCGAATCTATTAGCTAAAACTCGGAAAGAATTAGAAGGCCCAGTATATTGCGATGTGTGACTTGATCACAAGTTCCGATCATACAGATCCGTAATAAGGAACTGTCATCCTATTAAATCTCATTGGGATGCCTTTAGCTCTGACATGTCCCTCCGGAGGAGTAGCATGAAGCTCAGAATTATAAGCATCTTGAACGGATGTTGAGAAAGAGGAATTAGTCCAGGGTTTCTATATTCTGTATCAAATTGCTAATTGAACTTCGTCAAAACACTTCTTTTATATAATGGAATTCAAAAGTAATTCTCTTTCAGATTATTCCTGAATAAGAGATATTCCGGAACAAAGATATGGCTATAGGAGTCTATTCATCGCACATATGCTTCGATCGATAGATAGTGTTGTAACCATCGAAGTAGAGCAAGCAGGAACCTAAAGGATCAAATGGAACGAGATAAAGACAAGTAAATCCCTAATTGAAGATCTTTTCAAAAAGAAATGTATTGTTCGGAAGGGAGGAGACTGCTCAATAATTCCATATCTATGTTGTAGAATCGCAAAGGAATACTCAATTGAACCTGGAACTTGAGCAGAGAGTAGCGGTCTCTCTTCAGAGCGAAAAATATTTTTTCGCTTCTTTTTTTTTTTAGTTACTTGAGCCGGATGAGAGGAAACTTTCACGTCCGATCCTGAGGGGGGAAATCTTAGAATAACCTATCCAAATCTTTTTCTTGCTAGGCCCATAGCTAACAAACCAACTTTATTGAGATCACGGGGTACATTCAATTATGAGATTCAATCCTGGAGAGATATTATTCCTCATTACCTCTCTGCTCGTACTCATTACCTCTTTGCTCGAGGTTCTGGAACATTTCAAGAGAGAGAAATAGCTACTGGGGGAGATGCTATCAGGGAACAACTAACTGGTCTGGATCTGCAAATGATTATAGATCGTTCACATATGGAATGGAAGAATTTGGTTGAATTGAAATGGAATAGATTGGAGGAGGATCAAGAATCTACTGTGGATGGATGGGAGGATGAAACAATTCGAAGAAGAAAGGATTTTCTGGTTGGACGCATTAAATTGGCTAAACATTTTCTCCGAACAAATATAGAACCAAAATGGATGGTTTTATGCCTATTACCAGTTCTTCCTCCCGAACCGAGGCCAATCGTTCAATTAGGTGAAGGTGGACTGATTACTTCATCAGATCTAAATGAACTTTATCGAAGAGTTATCAATCGGAATAATACTCTTACCAATTTATTAGCAAGAAGTGGATCTGAGTCATTTGTTATTTGTCAAAAAAAATTGATCCAAGAAGCCGTAGATGCACTTCTCGATAATGGCATCTGTGGACAACCAATGAGAGACAGTCATGATAGGCCTTATAAATCGTTCTCAGATGTGATCGAAGGCAAAGAGGGAAGATTTCGTGAAAATTTACTAGGGAAACGAGTTGATTATTCAGGTCGTTCCGTTATTGTGGTGGGTCCCTTTCTATCATTGTATCAATGTGGATTACCCTCAGAAATAGCAATAGAGCTTTTTCAAGCATTTGTAATTCGTAGTCTCATTGGACGACATATTGCTCCCAACCTAAGAGCTGCTAAAAGTATGATTCGAGATAAGGGACCCATTGTATGGGAAGTACTTCAAGAGATTATGCAAGGACATCCTGTATTGTTGAATCGAGCACCTACCTTACACAGATTAGGAATACAAGCGTTTCAACCTATTTTAGTAGAAGGACGCGCCATTCGTTTACATCCATTGGTTTGTGGAGGATTTAATGCGGACTTCGACGGAGATCAGATGGCTGTCCATGTACCTTTATCTCTGGAAGCTAGAGCAGAAGCTCGTTTACTCATGTTTTCTGAGAAAAATCTTTTGTCTCCAGCTATCGGAGATCCTATTTCTATACCGACTCAAGATATGCTTCTTGGACTTTATATATCAACGATTGGAAATAATCAAGGTATTTATGGTAATAGGTACCACCCGTATCACTCGGAAAATAAAAGCTTTTCCCGTAAGAAACCTTCCTTTTATAGTTATGATGATGTGCTCAGAGCTTATCGACAGAAACGAATTGACTTATACAGCCCCTTATGGCTTCGGTGGGAGGAAGTGGATCTACGTATCATTACCTCCGTAAACCAAGAAGCCCCTATCGAGGTTCAATACGAATCTTTGGGTACCTTCCACGAAATCCATGAACATTATAGAATAAGAAAAGGTAGAAGAGGGGAAATCCTTAATATATACATTCGAACAACTGTTGGTCGTACTCGTTTCAATCGAGAAATGGAAGAAGCCATACAAGGTTTTGCCCGTTCTGAACACCCAAAGAAATCACTACCAGCTTTTAGGATCTAATGTTATTGATCTTATGATCTTTTCATTAGTGTAGATATAGAGATCGAGGAAGCCTTCGAATAACCGGCTTGAACCCATTGCTTAATCCTGCTCATGAAAATATGGAGATTTTTCCTTATGAAGGAACGAACCAGATTGCCCTTTGATAATTTGCCCTTTTATAATAAAGTGATGGATAAAACTGCCATTAAAAAGCTTATTAGCAGATTAATAGATCACTTCGGAATGACATATACATCACATATCTTGGATCAACTCAAGACTTCAGGTTTTCAACAAGCTACTCATACAGCTATTTCATTAGGAATTGATGATCTTTTAACAGCACCTTCCAAAGGATGGCTCGTCCAAGATGCGGAGCAACAAGGTTCTATTTCGGAGAAACATAATCATTATGGGAATGTACATGCAGTGGAAAAATTACGTCAATCGATCGAGATATGGTATGCTACAAGTGAATATTTGAGAAAGGAAATGAATCCGAATTTTAGCATGACTGATCCCTTAAATCCAGTACATGTTATGTCCTTCTCAGGAGCTAGGGGAAGTACATCTCAGGTTCACCAATTAGTAGGTATGAGAGGATTAATGTCAGATCCTCAAGGACAAATCATTGATCTACCCATTCGAAGGAATTTACGCGAAGGGCTCTCTTTAACGGAATATATTATTTCCTGTTATGGGGCTCGTAAAGGAGTTGTGGATACTGCTGTACGAACAGCAGATGCTGGATACCTCACACGTAGACTCGTTGAAGTGGTTCAACACATTGTAGTACGTAGAAAAGATTGTGGCACTATCCAAGGTATTTTCGTAAGTCCCATTCGAGGTCGAGAAAGGGACAGAAATGAAATTTTTGTACGAACACAAATACTGATTGGCCGTGTGCTAGCAGACGATGTATATATAAATAGGAGATGCATTGCCACGCGCAATCAAGATATTGGAGTTGGACTTGCCAATCAATTAATAAATCTTCGAACACAACCAATATATATACGAACCCCCTTTACTTGCAAGAGTATATCTCGGATTTGTCAATTATGTTATGGTCGGAGTACTACTCACAGTCACTTGATCGAATTAGGAGAAGCAGTAGGTATTATTGCAGGCCAATCCATTGGGGAACCAGGAACTCAACTAACACTAAGGACTTTTCATACCGGGGGGGTATTTACTGGTGATATTGCAGAACATGTACGAGCTCCTTTCAATGGAAAGATTGAATTCAATGATAATTTGGTTTATCCTACACGTACATGTAATGGACATCCTGCTTATCTATGTCATAATAACTTATCCATCACTATTGATGGTAAGGATCAAGTACAGAACTTAACCATTCCACCACAAAGTTTGCTTTTGGTTCAGAATGATCAATATGTGGAATCGGAACAAATTATTGCCGAGGTTCGCACTAGAACATCTTCCTTCAAGGAGAAAGTTCGCAAAAATATATATTCTGACCTAGAAGGAGAAATGCACTGGAGTACCAATGTGTGTCATGCACCTGAATATGTACACGGTAATGTTCATTCTATACTCAGGACGGGTTATTTATGGATATTATCGGGAGGTATATACGGATCCGGTGTAGTACCTTTCCCATTTAATAAGCATCAGGATCAAGTAGATGTTCAACTTTTTGTTGCCAAACATAAATCACTTTCCGATTCTTACGTGGATCAAGTGGAACATAGATTGGGTGACTCAAACTGCTATGAGAAGGAAGAACAAATCTTCAGTTATTCAGAAACTGATGGGACCATATGCAACGAGCATCAAGACTCTATTTATGTCACCTTTTCCCCAAAGAATTACAATATTAAGGGGAAAAAACAAATGGATCGATTCATCGTCCCGTTACAATGTGATAAAGAATGGGGAAAAAGAAGAATACCTTGTCCTGATGCGATTCTTAGAATACCCAAAAGTGGTATTCTACAGAGAAATTCCATTTTTGGATATTCTAACGTAGAATATGGAATACCTGATGGGCCAGATATGACAATACCCTTTTCCCTAGATTTCTCGAGGGAAGGGGACAACTTGCAGATTCAAGTTAGCAATTCTATTTCGTACGAAGATGATGAACGAATCCAAGTAATGAATGACACAAGTATTCCATTGGTTCAAACTTGTCTAGGATTTGATTGGGAACAAATAGATTCTATAGAATCTGGAGCTTATGCTTCTCTTACTTCAGTAAAAACAAATAAGATCGTTAGCAATATGATCCAAATTAGCTTGATGAAATACCCCCTTTTTTTCATGGGGAGAAGGGACAATAAAGCAAGTTCTAATTTGATGTTACATAACAAATTGTCCCACACTAATCTTTTCTCTTCCAATGGGGAGAGTCAATTAATTAGTAAGCATCAAGGAACTATTTGTTCATTATCTAATGGGGGGGAAGATAGTGGATCTTTTACGGTTCTGTCACCATCCGACTGTTTTCGAATCGTTCTAGTCAATGATTCAAAATGTTATGATACGGTAAATAAATCAAATAGAGAGGATCCTATGAGAAAAATCATTGAATTTTCGGGTCTCTTGGGTCATTTACATAGTATCACCAACCGTTTTCCATCCTCCCATTTTCTAACTTATAAAAAAGTATTGTCAAAGAAACATTCCATTTTCCACAAGTATTTCAATACTTTTCAAGTACCTAAATACTATTTTATGGACGAAAATATGAGAATTTCTCATTTCGATCCGTGCAGGAACATAATCTCCGATCTCTTGGGTCCAAATTGGTGCTCTTCTCCATCCGAATTCTGCGAAAAAACATTTCCAGTAGTTAGTCCTGGACAATTTATGCCTGAAAGTGTATGTATATCCGAGCATGAACCACTCCCCGAATCTGGTCAAATTATAGCAGTTGATGAGGAATCTTTAGTCATTAGATCAGCTAAACCCTATTTGGCTACTCGAAAAGCGACTGTTCATGGTCATTATGGAGAAATTCTTGACAAAGGAGATACATTGATAACATTGATATATGAAAGGTTCAAATCCAGTGATATAATTCAAGGTCTTCCTAAAGTTGAACAATTGTCAGAAGCCCGTTTGAATAATTCAATATCGATGAATCTGAAAGAAAGTTTTGAAAATTGGACCGGGGATATGACAAGATTTCTTGGAAGTCTTTGGGGGTTATTCATCAGTGCTAGGATAACTATGGAACAAAGTCAGACTCATTTGGTCAATCAGATTCAAAAGGTTTACCGATCCCAAGGGGTACGAATTTGTGATAAGCATATAGAAATTATTGTACGCCAAATGACATCGAAAGTATTAATTTCAGAAGATGGAACAGCTAATGTTTTTTCACCCGGGGAACTCATTGGATTATCACGAGCACAGAGAATGAATCGTGCTCTGGAAGAGGCAATCTACTATAAAACTATGTTATTGGGAATAACAAAGGCATCTCTGAATACTCAAAGTTTTATATCCGAAGCGAGTTTCCAGGAAACTGCTCGGGTCTTAGCTAAAGCTGCTCTACAAGGTCGTATCGATCGGTTGAAAGGCTTGAAGGAAAATGTTATTCTCGGGGGGATTATACCTGCCGGTACTGGACAACATATTCGCCGTTCAGGGAAACGTAACGGAATGGATCCAAGAATGGGGAATAGAAATCTATTTAGCAACAAAGTGAAAGATATTTTATTTCATCATGACAAGGTCTCTTTTTTTTCCATTCAAGAAAATTCTCACAATATATTTAAACAGCCATTAAAATAGTCTTGATAAATAGTCTTGATAAATAGATTTATTGTTATGTTCATGAATATGAATCCTATAATATAATAGGAAAAATATCAAATATTCTATGAGTGAGAACGTTTGTTTGTACCACGTACTAGACAGATAGGCAATCTTTGAGATGTAATCGATTCCATTGGAATAATTAGATATTACAGTCCATGTTATTTCGTTATTTTGGGGAGGAAAGCGAACGAGAATGAGCAAAAGATATTGGAACATTGATTTGGAAGAGATGATGGAAGCAAGAGTTCATTTAGGGCATAAAACTAGGAAATGGAATCCTAAGATGGCACCTTACATTTTTACAGAGCGTAGAGATACTCATATTATTAATCTGGCTAAAACTGCTCGTTCTTCATCAGAAGCTTGTGATTTGCTGTTTGATATAGCAGGTAGAGGAAAGCAATTCCTGATAATCGGTACGAAATATCAAGCAGCTGATTTAGTAGCATCAGCTGCTACAGAAGCTCGATGTCATTATGTAAATAGAAAATGGCTTGGTGGTATGTTAACTAATTGGTCTACTACAGAGACGAGACCTCAGAAGTTCAAGGATTTAAAAAAAGAACAAGATACGGGACGATTCAATCAACCTCCAAAAAAAGAAGCAGCAATGCTCAAGAGACAATTGGACCAATTGCAGAAATATCTAGGTGGGATTAGATACATGACGAGCTTACCCGATATTGCAATAATTACTAATCAACAAGAAGAATCCATTGCTCTTGGGGAATGTAGAACTTTGGGTATTCCGACAATTTGCTTAGTTGATACAGATTGTGATCCAGATCTCGTGGATATCCCAATTCCAGCCAATGATGATGGTATAGCTTCAATCCAATTGATCCTGAACAGATCAACGTCAGCAATTTGTGAAGGAAGGTCATTAAGGCCATTATAGCTATATGAAGGGTTAATAGATAGTTAATTAGTAATAATAATAATAAAATAGAAAAAAAGGGGAGGGGTACCTGAGGATTTACTGAGTTGGCTGCTATTCCATTTAAGATATCGTAAGAGCGAATTTCATTTATTTATTTGGTTGGCTGCTCCAAATTGAAAAATATTCTTAATGGAATAACCATTTTATTATCTCGTGGCATCAAAAATTCTGATGAGAGTGAAATAATTGAGGAATCCCTCATTCGACAAAAATCATTTCTTTTCTTCTTTAAGTTAATCTTTACAAGGGGGTAATATGGATATGGATATCGTACGATCTCCTATTAGCACACTGAATCATATCTATGAGATATCCGGTGTGGAGGTAGGTCAACATTTTTATTGGCAAATAGGGGGGTTTCAAGTTCATGCACAGGTACTTATAACTTCTTGGGTTGTAATTGCTGTCTTATTAGGTTCAGCTACCATAGCTGTTCGAGATCCACAAACCATTCCTACCGGTGGTCAAAATTTTGTTGAATATATTCTCGAATTTATTCGGGACTTGGCCAGAACTCAGATTGGGGAAGAAGAATATGGTCCTTGGGTTTCCTTTATTGGAACTATGTTTCTATTTATCTTTGTTTCTAACTGGTCAGGTGCTCTTCTTCCTTGGGGAATTCTAAAATTACCTCAAGGGGAGTTAGCCGCACCTACAAATGATATAAATACTACGGTTGCTCTAGCTTCGCTTACGTCAGTAGCATATTTCTACGCAGGTCTTGCAAAGAAGGGGTTAGGTTATTTTGGTAAATATATTCAACCAACCCCAATACTTTTACCAATTAACATCTTAGAGGATTTTACAAAACCTTTATCACTAAGTTTTCGACTTTTTGGAAATATATTAGCCGACGAATTGGTAGTTGCCGTTCCTGTTTCTCCGGTACCTTTAGTAGTTCCTATACCTGTAATGTTCCTGGGATTATTTACGAGCGGTATTCAAGCTCTGATCTTTGCAACTCTAGCCGCAGCTTATATAGGTGAATCCATGGAGGGTCATCATTAAACCACTAAATAACTGTTCAATCAGACATAATATTATCTAAGTATCGTACCAACTCATGACTTGATATGTATGGTAGGAGCAAATCGGAATTCTTAGTAACAAAGGCTTGGTAAGAAGATTTAGGATCAGTTAACTACTAATTCCATCCATTAGATCTCCAGATAGAGTGGATCAGATTGGTTCATTTGTATAAAGATATGAAAGAAAATAGGATCGAACATGTTCACTAATCGGAGTTGGTTGAGTAAAGAATGTACTCCGGCGTAGAACGATTCCATTTTTGTTCCTAGTAAAGGGAGGATTTTTTAACATGTTTACTTTGTATATAGTTCGTTTCATATATTAATCCATTTATATTTATTATAAGCCTTATAGATTATATGGATTAATATATCATATATAGATGTTATATATAATTACTTATAGGCTCTTACACAGTCTATTATCTCTCCGTAATAATAATTCATATGTTCAATAAAATGGAATCTGTATTTCAGATATTTTCATGAATAAATATCTTCATAAGGAATAATAGGTTTCCCTATTCGTTGATATTTTGATACCTAAATCTTTTGGGTTCTTAGTTGTTCGGAATAAATCGTTCCATAATTTCACTATTGGTGAACAATCAATAGATGAAACTGTTGTATTATCAACTATTTCCCAACCTTAGTAAGAGGAGATTACCATGGATCCCTTAATTTCTGCTGCTTCCGTTATTGCTGCTGGATTATCTGTAGGGCTTGCTTCTATTGGACCCGGCGTTGGTCAGGGCACTGCTGCGGGCCAAGCTGTAGAAGGTATTGCGAGACAACCAGAAGCGGAAGGTAAAATACGGGGTACCTTACTGCTAAGTTTAGCTTTTATGGAAGCTTTAACTATTTATGGACTAGTTGTGGCCCTAGCACTTCTATTTGCAAATCCCTTTGTTTGATCCTGAAAACAAAGATCCCTACACCTCGTCATTACATTCTTCCTATACCTATACTTCGGTCATAGAGATTAATGATGCGCGCGGCAGGGAAGAGAGTAGATAGGGCAAGCAATTTTTTTTTTTTTTTTATCCTTATATGAGACCTGGGACTAAGTATCCCAAATATTCTTATCCAGAACTAGATAGATAGGATCAAATAAGAAAAGAACAAGATTCTGTAGAACATATCCTTATCTATGAGGGGAGAACGTATGAAAAATGTAATGGATCCTTTCATTTCCTTGAGTTATTGGCCTTCTGCTGGGGGTTTCGGGTCAAATACCAATATTTTAGAAACAAATATAATAAATCCAAGTGTGGTGCTTAGTGTACTAATATATTTTGGAAAGGGAGTGTGTGCGAATTGTATATTCGAATAATATGGCTGGGCCCAACCAGCTGCACTTTGGAGTTTGGAGATAGAAAAGTGCATGATCTCTACGAATTACTTCCGAACAGGGAATAGCGAAGAACTATAGCATTTCGTAATTGATTGGGAGATGAACTCTTAGTTTATACCAACCAACCAATGAGAGAGGACCATTAGAATGGTTAAAGCTGAACTGCTTGAAGTCTAAGCACAACTAACTGGGTACTCTTTCCACCGCTGTGTCAAGATGAGATGGATTCAAAGGCATAGTTGGAGATTGATCCGATATATAACATTCATATCAATGGAATAATCCATTTACTGAAAAATAGTCCCAATCTCCCATCCAAATTTAGTTCCAATGCTGAACCGACGACCTACACAGAACAGAAGGGAAATTATTCGATAAAACAAAAAGGAGGAGGCACAAATGAATTGGTTGAATGGAACGTATTGATTCCAATTTCATGGGAGAATAAAAGGAGAGAAAAGGGGAAACAACAAGAAAAACAACAACTTTATTGATAATTGCAAATCCCTTTTGCCGGAAGAGCCCTTCGAAGATCTCGGTCTTTTATAGATTGATTCTAATCTTCCGTAAACGGAACGGAAAGGGCAGGCTTGGTGTTTATGAGGGAAGGGAACGTATATGTTCCTGGGGAATAAAAAAAAGAACTGAGCAGGAGAGCCGAATGAATTGAAAGATTCGTGTTCGGTTTGGGAAGAGATTATGAATTCATTAAATTTGTGAATAGATAATCTACTTTCATTAAGTAATCTATTAGATAACCGTAAACAGAAAATATTGAGTACTATTCAGAATTCGGAAGAACTATGTAAAGTAGCTATCGATCAGCTCGACAAAGCTCGGGTTCGCTTAAGGGAAGTGGAAAGGATAGCAAACGAAATCCGGGTAAATGGAGACTCCCAGATAGAACGAGAGAAAGAGGATCTCATCAAAGTTGCTTCTGAGAATTTGGAACAATTAGAGGATCCCAAGAATGAGACGGTTTACTCCGAACAGCAAAGAGTAATTGACCAGATCCGACAACAAGTTTCTCGCCAAGCTTTACGAAGAGCTATAGGAACTTTGAATAGTCGTTTGAATACTGAGTTACATTTACGTACGATCGATCACAATATTGGCCTGCTTAGAGCCATGATGAACACAAATAATTAGTTGTTATAGGTCCTATTTCTCAACAGATAATTAATGAGTGCTAATGGGAAATATTCGACTCGACGAAATTAGTAGTATTATACGAAAACAGATCGAACAATATAATAACGAAGTAAGAGTTGGTAATCTTGGCACCGTACTTCAAGTAGGAGATGGCATTGCTCGTATTCATGGTCTTGATGAAGTAATGGCAGGGGAATTATTGGAATTTGGAGATGGTACAGTAGGCATTGCCCTAAATTTGGGATCGGATAATGTTGGAGCTGTATTAATGGGTGATGGCTTGATGATACAAGAAGGCAGTTCTGTGAAAGCAACGGGAAAAATTGCTCAGGTACCAGTAAGTGATGCGTATTTGGGTCGTGTTGTAAATGCTCTAGCCCAACCCATTGATGGCAAGGGTCAAATTTCAGCTTCCGAATTTCGACTGATTGAATCTCCCGCTCCAGGTATTATATCAAGACGTTCCGTATATGAACCCCTTCAAACGGGACTTATTGCTATTGATTCTATGATTCCTATAGGACGTGGTCAGCGAGAATTAATTATTGGGGACAGACAGACCGGCAAGACAGCAGTAGCTACAGATACTATTCCTAATCAAAAGAGTCAAAATGTAATCTGTGTCTATGTAGCAATTGGTCAAAAAGCTTCTTCCGTGGCTCAGGTAGTTAATACATTCCAAGAACGTGGCGCAATGGAATATACCATTGTGGTAGCGGAAACTGCGGATTCTCCCGCTACATTACAATATCTCGCTCCTTATACAGGGGCAGCTTTGGCTGAATACTTCATGTATAAGAAACAACATACTTCAATAATTTATGATGATCTCTCCAAACAGGCACAAGCTTATCGACAAATGTCTCTTCTATTAAGAAGACCACCTGGCCGAGAAGCTTATCCGGGAGATGTTTTCTATTTGCATTCCCGTCTCTTGGAAAGAGCAGCTAAATTAAGTTCTCAGTTAGGTGAGGGGAGTCTTACGGCTCTACCAATAGTTGAGACTCAAGCTGGAGATGTTTCAGCTTATATTCCCACTAATGCAATTTCAATTACCGATGGACAAATATTTTTATCGGCTGATCTATTCAATGCCGGGATCCGACCTGCTATTAATGTGGGTATTTCCGTATCTAGAGTAGGATCCGCGGCTCAGATAAAAGCTATGAAAAAGGTAGCTGGAAAATTGAAATTAGAGTTAGCTCAATTTGCAGAGTTGGAAGCCTTTGCACAATTTGCTTCCGATCTTGATAAAGCTACTCAAGATCAGTTGGCAAGGGGTCAACGATTACGTGAGTTGCTCAAACAATCTCAGTCGGCTCCTTTGAAAGTAGAAGAACAAATAGCTACTATTTATACCGGAACGAATGGATACCTAGATATATTAGAGATAGCACAGGTGAGAAAATTTCTCGTTCAGTTACGCGAGTATTTGATAAAGAATAAACCTCAGTTTGGAGAAATTATACGTTCTACTGGTACATTTACGGAAGAAGCAAAAGCTCTTCTGGAAGAGGCTCTTAAGGAACATACTGAACTTTTTTTACTTCAAGAACAAAAATGAATATTTTATCATTTGGCAGGACATTCGGAACAGGAAAAAGAGCTTAAGAATTTGTTCCAATACATTGCACAACAATTTTGAACAATTGAAGAGTCTTACGTCCAATAGGATTTGAACCTATACTGAAGGTTTAGAAGACCTCTGTCCTATCCATTAGACGATGGACGCTCTTTTTCTCTTTTTTCACTATCTTTGGCATATCCCGATCCACTTTTTGATTCACAATGAGATTAGGATAGGAAAAGAATAGAATCTATTTCATATTGAAATGGAAAATATATTTTGAATGAATTGTGAAATTATGTGATATGCTTAATCACTTTATATCTACCTATTCTATCTATATATATAGATAGAATAGGTAGATATCCGTTAGCGGGTAGCGGGAATCGAACCCGCATCGTTAGCTTGGAAGGCTAGGGGTTATAGTCGACATTGATTATTAAATGCCTCTAATTCAGAACCGAACATGAAAATTTCATGTCATTCGGCTCCTTCATGGGAGATAGAGGTATGAGGGAAGAAACGGAGTATTTATATAAAATCTTTAAGAGATTTTCATTTTTTTATCCTTCTTTTTTTTTCTTTTCTAATTAAACCCTAATTTCTTATCGTACCCATAGCATCTATGTCAGTTTCTTCTCTTTTCTCCCCTTCTATCTTTTTTTTTTAGTGAAGGGCCCCGAATCGTAGAATACTTACTCACTTTCTAGATGATCCCTATAGAAAGATCAATTTGAAAAGTTTCAAATGATCACAAATCTTTCTAATTACTTCGTTCCCTATTTCTACTGATTCCGATCCCCAGGAGAACAAATTCCACCGAGCTCGAACAAAATGCCGATAACCCAAGTAAACCAAAGTCATCGTTCTATAGCTATTTGGCTTCAACCTGGGGTCCTTCCATCCATAAGTTAAAGGTTTAGTCACGATGAAAAATATCTTTGGATCCCCATAGATCTGTTATTTCTCTAATTGGAAAGATTTATCTAACCTTTCAAACATTCTGTGTCGCTATCTTGGAACCAAAAATGTGTTTCTATTTAATCATTTAAGATCCAGATTACGAGAAGGTATGTTATTCCTGAACCAAGGTATTCATAGGGGAGGTTTTTAACCTATCTAGAAATAGAGCTTTAGATGGATCAGAGATCCATGTAAAAGATCCTTCAACTATTCAAGTTGATAATGTAACGAATCACACTTTTACCACTAAACTATACCCGCCACGATCCAATTGTAATATACGGATCGATCTTTTGTCCAACCAATAGGAAGACGAGGAGTTATCAACCTCCATTGAAAGTTTCTATCAATCATTACCTCGTTTTCATCATTACATGAATCTCCATCCCCGGAGATTCAATACTTGGGTAAATAGTATTTCATTCCCGGAGATGGCTCATTGTAATTATAAATTACCTTTGCGAACTGCTAATAAAACAATTACTAATGGACCCGATACAACCGTCAGAGTCAGAACAGTGAGCTGTGCAATAACCTCTAGATTCATTTCGTTTTCTTTCACCCCTATGATCCCATCGACTTGATGGATGTATGAATAAAATGTTGTCAAGATCAATCACTTTTCACACTTCTATTTTCTCTTCTCCTTCCCCATCTGTGTAGTTTCGATTAGGAAACTATAGCCTTGAGCAACTAATATCTTTACAATAGCCTTGAGCAACTGATATCTTTACAATAATACATAAAATAGATAGAGAGCCCATTGATGTATTTCAATATCTAGATAATCAAATTGGATACTGGAGAGAAATAAATGGACTAATCCGTTCCGTGTAACTCATTTATTCAAAATGATTGGAGAGGGAATGAAGAGATGATAGCTCAATTTGTGATAGCCTTTTTTCTTGCTTTTCTAACAATGATTTTAGCGCTCAGATTAGGTAGAGCGCTGTATTATTGATTCCTGACTTTTCTTGGTTTGGCCTGGCCGGTGTGGCCAGGCCAATAAAAGAAAAGAATCTTTTTTAACGAAATGAACAATACGATTCGCCAGATTGGTTTTTATCTAACTGAATAATTGCTATATTCATTGTATTGTCGATACAATCCGTACATGCTATGGTATACATCTTCACTCCACCATTCATTTTGTTACATTCCATTTTGGAGAGATGGCTGAGCGGACCAAAGCGGCGGATTGCTAATCCGTAGTACGGATTATCCGTACCGAGGGTTCGAATCCCTCTCTCTCCGTTCGGTCACTATTGATCCTGAAAACGGATAACTTCGGATCTTTCTACGGAAAGGAAAGGAGATATCGTTCATGGACGAACGGAAGGATGAATAGGGAGATCTAGTTTCCTCTTTTTTTCGCAGGTTCATGGAATAATGAACAGGTATTTATGCGTTTTTTCAGTATAAATGGGACCAATCCCCACATTGTGTATTGGTACATACAAAAGATAAAATATCTTTGCTTATTCCTGCTATTATGTATGATTTGCTTCTCCCTGCTATTATGTATGAACAGAATTGTTTCGAACCTGTTCCATCATTAGCAATGTCCAAGTGAATATATGTTAACCTTCGATCCGGGGGTCTAGCTCGATAGCATGATCTATTCCAATCAAATGTGAGAAAGTTACATAGTGTCTACTTTTTCCGATAAAGGGGTGTTTTCATGGGTTTGCCTTGGTATCGCGTTCATACCGTCGTATTGAATGATCCTGGTCGGTTAATTTCTGTACATATAATGCATACAGCTCTAGTTGCTGGTTGGGCTGGTTCAATGGCTTTGTACGAATTAGCAGTTTTTGATCCATCCGATCCTGTTCTTGATCCAATGTGGAGACAAGGTATGTTTGTTATACCTTTTATGACTCGTTTGGGAATAAAGAATTCATGGAGTGGATGGAGCATCACCGGAGAAACTGTAACTAATCCTGGTATTTGGAGTTATGAAGGTGTGGCTGGGGCACATATCATGTTTTCTGGCCTGTGCTTTTTGGCAGCTATCTGGCATTGGGTATATTGGGATCTGGAACTATTCTGTGATGAACGTACGGGAAAACTTTGTTTAGATTTGCCAAAAATATTTGGAATTCATTTATTCCTCTCAGGAGTAGCTTGTTTCGGATTTGGAGCATTTCATGTAACGGGTTTGTATGGTCCTGGGATATGGGTGTCTGATCCTTATGGACTAACTGGAAAAATACAACCAGTGGATCCGGCATGGGGAGCTGAAGGTTTTGATCCTTTTGTTCCGGGAGGAATAGCTTCTCATCATATTGCAGCAGGTATATTGGGTATATTAGCAGGTCTATTCCATCTCAGTGTTCGTCCTCCCCAACGTTTATATATAGGATTACGCATGGGGAATATTGAAACGGTCCTATCCAGCAGTATTGCTGCTGTGTTTTTTGCAGCTTTCGTTGTTGCCGGAACCATGTGGTATGGCTCCGCAACTACTCCGGTCGAATTATTTGGTCCCACCCGTTACCAGTGGGATCAGGGATACTTCCAACAAGAAATAGATCGACGGGTTCGTGCCGGTCTGGCCGAAAATTTGAGCCTATCGGAAGCTTGGTCAAAAATTCCCGAGAAACTCGCTTTTTATGATTACATTGGTAATAATCCAGCTAAGGGAGGGTTATTCAGAGCAGGTGCAATGGACAATGGAGATGGAATAGCTGTTGGTTGGTTAGGACACCCTATCTTCAAAGATAAGGAGGGAAATGAGCTTTTTGTACGTCGTATGCCTACCTTTTTCGAAACATTTCCAGTAGTTCTGGTAGACAAAGAAGGAATTGTTAAAGCCGATGTTCCTTTTAGGAGGGCAGAATCAAAGTATAGTGTTGAACAAGTAGGTGTAACTGTTGAGTTCTATGGTGGTGGACTTGACAGGGTTAGTTTTGGTGATCCCGCTATAGTTAAAAAATATGCTAGACGCGCTCAATTAGGTGAAATTTTTGAATTAGATCGTGCTACTCTAAAATCCGATGGTGTTTTTCGTAGTAGTCCAAGGGGTTGGTTTACTTTTGGACATACTACATTTGCTCTCCTTTTCTTTTCTGGACACATTTGGCATGGTTCTAGAACCCTATTCAGAGATGTTTTTGCTGGTATCGACCCGGATTTGGATGCTCGAATAGAATTTGGAGCATTCCAAAAATTGGGAGATCCAACTACTAAGAGACAAGTGGTATGATATTGCTCCTATCTCTTCTCTAATCAATATTAGTACGAAAGCTATCTCCATAATTGTAAATTACGATCGAATCTATGGAAGCATTGGTTTATACATTCCTGTTGGTATCGACCCTAGGGATAATCTTTTTCGCTATTTTCTTCCGAGAACCACCCAAAGTTCCGACTAAAGGGGGAAAATAATTTTACTTCTCCAAATCCTCATTCTTTCTCTCCCATCAAAGAAAGAATGACCTTCCCCTATAGGGAAGGTCATTCTTTCTGTTAGTCCTCGTGATCCTCAAAAGGATCCCTAAGTTGTTCAGAGGGTTGCCCAAAGGCGGTGTATAGGGCATAACCAGTAAAGCTCACAAGTAAACAAGATATGGAGATGGCGACTAAGGTTGCAGTTTCCATTATTAGGTGATCCCAATATCATGGTATGTTTACGATATAATAACAAAGTTAACAGATCTCAACCAATGCAATAGTTTCTATGGCTACACAGACCATTGATGATACTTCCAAAATCGTGCCAAGACCAACCCTTGTAGGAAGGTCCTTAAAACCGCTTAATTCGGAATATGGTAAAGTAGCTCCTGGATGGGGAACTACTCCTCTTATGGGTTTTGCAATGGCTCTATTTGCAGTATTCCTATCTATTATCTTGGAGATTTATAATTCTTCCGTTTTATTGGATGGTATCCCGGTTAGTTGGGGCTAAAGGAACTCCAAAATCCGTCCGGCGAGCTCTTGAAGAAAAAAAAAAAAAAAAAAAGAACTGAGAGATCCAAACCCAGATCAAATAGGGTCTTTTAGTTTTTAGCTTATCTTGTTCCAATAGTTTGATCGTGTAATTACTTTTCTATAAGGATTTTTGGAATATGGGTGTGCGACTTGTTGAAATCGATCCATATTTATAGTACAGAAGACCGATCTGTTATCTTCATCAAGATGGTCCTACCTCGTTGGATATTTAATTGATAGAATAGTGAATCTCTAGAGCACGAGGTCTATTATAGATATGTTCCAGGAAGATCTGAACTATGGTTTGTACCTATCATTTCCTCGTCACCAGGCTTCCAATAAATAAATTGAAAGATCTATCCCTCTTCATAATTATGCTGATTATGACCAAAGAATTCTATAGTTAGTATCTTTTTTCTCTTAGTTAGCATATTTCGTTGAGTGAGCGAAGATCAAAAGGTTATTACCCAGAGAACTTTTTGGGGATTTGATAAAATCATCGGGGTATAATCTAAATCTGAGGTTTGGATTGATTCATCTATTGAGATCTCGACAAGATAATTCCTATCGATCGTCTATATTAGTTCTTTTATAGGGAACTTATATTACACGAATAGGGTAAAAGATCGTTCAAAAGGCCTATAGTGATTTATCATAGGGATGAGCCGACTTGAAATTTTGGCACTATTTTTCATTTTGGCACTATAAAGTCTTCTAATAGAAATGCTGGATTGTTTCGAATCATCCTCATTTCCCCAGCCGGTCAGGCAACGAACCATCAAGTATCTCGATATTTTCCCAATTTATATTATATATTTGTGTCCAAAAGCATTTGTGTGTTCTTGTTTAAGCCGTATGAACAAAAATTTTCATGTACGGTTTTCAGAGGGGGAATTTTAGTTTACCTATCTCAATAAAGTATACGATTGGTTCGAAGAGCGTCTCGAGATTCAGGCGATTGCGGATGATATCACCAGTAAATATGTTCCTCCTCATGTCAATATATTTTATTGTCTAGGGGGGATCACACTTACCTGTTTTTTAGTACAAGTAGCTACTGGTTCTGCTATGACTTTTTACTATCGTCCAACCGTTACAGAAGCTTTTGCTTCTGTTCAATACCTAATGACCGAAGTTAACTTTGGTTGGCTAATCCGATCAATCCATCGATGGTCGGCAAGTATGATGGTTCTAATGATGATCTTGCACGTATTCCGTGTTTATCTCACAGGTGGATTTAAACAACCCCGTGAATTAACTTGGGTCACGGGTGTAATTTTGGGTGTGCTGACCGTATCTTTCGGTGTAACTGGTTATTCTTTGCCCTGGGATCAAATTGGTTATTGGGCAGTTAAAATTGTAACCGGTGTGCCCGAGGCTATTCCTGTAATAGGATCTCCTTTGGTAGAGTTATTACGCGGAAGTGTTAGTGTGGGTCAATCTACCTTGACTCGTTTTTATAGTTTACACACTTTCATATTACCCCTTCTTACTGCTGTATTTATGCCAATGCACTTTCTAATGATCCGTAAGCAAGGTATTCCAGGTCCTTTATAGAGAGAAAAGATAGATGAAAAATAACTATTCATAACTTATTGTTCCGAGTAACGACGGTAATATCTCATCGCCAGGAATATTTCTTATTATAAAATGGAAATATCCATAGAAAATAGAAAATATGGTCCTCGGATTTCTCCTTTCGATTTTGGAGTATTATTCATCCAATACAAACAAATAATTGGAGTAGATTCTCAGACGGAGAAGATGGATTATGGGAGTGTGTGACTTGAACTATTGATTAGGCCATGCAGATACTTTCTCCGATCTACCACATCAAAATTTCTGAGAAAAATGTGTCTCTGTCCCAATTTCCTTATCAGAAATAGGAAGTTTAGCACCTGGGTGGAAAAGCATCAGTCAGTTTTTTCCGTTCCAAGAGAATTATTTCTATGATCGAATCCGGATCAGGAAGGGCTCCGTGAGATCCGGTCAATGGGGTAATATTTTCATATAATCAATAATTGGATCATATGACTTTATTTATCCTTTTCATAGTGTGAAAATGCATCCATTTTCCTTGCATCCATTTCGACGGAAAAAAACTATCGGAGTGAAAGAAGGGATCTAAGGAAGAAGAGAGGCCAGATCAATAACAAGTCAATACCTTGTATGTAAAAAAACTTTTTAAGTCTATTCGTGATAATAAACACAAATTACAAGGACTAAGATGGTCCAAAAAGCATATCGATCATGATCGAATTTGTGAGCTTACTTGGGTAATGAGCATTTAACTGGAATAATAAAATTACCAATGATGGATGATCATGAACATTATTAGTTCCTATTATTCCAATCCGTCTTCCATCACGAGAAAAATAAGTGATATATACTTCCTCCAGTTATTGTTCGAGCCGGATGATCAAAATTGGCATGTCCGGTTCTTTCGGGGGATAGATCCATCGAGATCTACTTATCCCAATAACAAAGAAACCTGACCTGAATGATCCTGTATTAAGGGCTAAATTAGCTAAAGGTATGGGACATAATTATTATGGAGAGCCTGCCTGGCCCAATGATCTTTTATATATTTTTCCAGTAGTAATTTTAGGTACTATTGCATGTACAGTAGGTTTAGCGGTTCTAGAACCATCAATGATTGGTGAACCAGCAAATCCATTTGCAACTCCTTTGGAGATATTGCCCGAATGGTATTTTTTCCCCGTATTCCAAATACTTCGTACAGTACCTAACAAATTATTAGGTGTCCTTTTAATGGCCTCAGTACCCGCGGGATCATTGACGGTGCCTTTTCTAGAGAATGTGAATCAATTTCAGAATCCATTTCGTCGTCCAGTAGCTACAACAGTATCCTTGATCGGTACTGCAGTAGCCCTTTGGTTAGGTATTGGGGCAGCGTTGCCTATTGATGAATCTTTAACTTTAGGTCTTTTCCAATTTGATCCAACTGTCGAATATAAAAATCTCTTCATTTTTTATTCATATATCTAGGGAGTAGTTTCTTTAAGACAAATTATATCTCCCTAGATATACCCATCTTGTCAGAGATTTATTTCAAATATTTTATGAAATAGAGATATGTCAAAGATTCTAAATGAAATTATTCTCATTACTCTCCAGAATAACTTGGGAAAGGAAATGAATGAAGAAATGGAATGTAATGGAACCTTTTAATGAACCTGAAACTAATTTCTGGGTAGATTAATTGCAAAACGTTTTCGTAGAACTTCCAATACCTGTTCGATAGATTCCTTGCCGAAGTGTTCAATTCTCATTAGATCTTCTCGACTATAATTTAAGAGATCCAATAATGTATGTATATTGGCTCTTCTGAGACAGTTATAGGTTCTGGGGGGTAACTCTAATTGGTCAATGAAAATATGTTGAAATGCAATTTTTTCTTTTGTTTCCCCCGTATCAGTAAATACGTGCGAAAGGGGGAAAGGAGGCATATTAGAAGACCCTTTTCTATTGTTCATTCCATCGATGTTCTGTTCCTCTCCATGCAGGAAGGGAATTAATAAGTCGATCAAATTTCGAGAAGCTTCGTAAAGTGCCTCTCTAGGAGTTAACCCCCCATTCGTCCATATTTCCAGGAAAAGGACTTCTCGTATTTCATTTCCGCTCCCATAGGAATGAATACTATAATTCGCATCGCGAACAGGCATAAAAACAGCATCTATAGGAAAAATTCCGTCCTGATAATTATTTGGACTATGTATAATATATCCGCGATTTTTTTCAATTCGTAATCTTATATCAAAAGTAATTGATTTAGTAAGTCTAGCTATATGTTGTGTAGTATCAATTATTTTCACAGAAGGTGGTAATATGATATCTTGAGCAGTTACATTTCTAGGTCCAACGATATAGATAGAAGCTTCTCGGATTCCGTACGAATCACTTCTAAGTACAATTTCTTTTAGATTCATCAAAATGTCATGTACCGATTCTTCAATACCTATTATCGCGGAATATTCATGTTTTATGTTATCCAATTTAACATGTGTGATACATGTTCCTTCTACTTCTCCAAGTAAAGCTCTTCGCATTGCGATGCCTATTGTATCGGCTCGACCCTTGCAGAGCGGGGATAGAGCAAAACGGCCATAATGAAGACGCTTACTGTATGCTCTGGATTCGAGGCACTTCCATCGTAGTGTCTGAATAGAGACTGAGATTTCATCTCGAATCATACCAAGATTATTTGATCAGATTATTAAATCATTTCTTTCTCTTGAAATTCATTCAATTCTTACACACGTCTCTTTTTGGGAGGTCTACATCCATTATGTGGCATAGGGGTTACGTCACGTACAAAACTTAATAGTATGCCACTTCTACGAATGGTTCGTAATGCTGTATCTCTCCCCCGACCAGGACCACTTATCATAACTTCTACTCGTTCCATACCCCGATCCATTAATGTACGAATAACATTTTCTGCTGCAGTCTGGGCAGCAAATGGTGTACCTCTCCTTGTGCCTTTGAATCCACAGGCACCGGCAGAAGACCAAGACAAAACTTGTCCCCGTACATCTGTAACAGTCACAATGGTATTGTTAAAACTTGCTTGAACGTGAATAACTCCTTTGAGTACTCGATGTTCATTCCTACGTGAACCAATTCTTCTTGTAGTTTTTGACATATTAATCATTATGAGTTCAGTTCGAAAAATGCATATCGAAATCTATTTTACCACTAGATCCGTTCATTGATATAGAGGAAGATTACCCCTGTTTTTGCTTATGTCTCGGATTGGAACAAATTATCATAACTCGTTTCCGTCTACGAATTGGTCGACATTTTCCACAAATTCTACGAATAGAAGCACGAATTTTCATATTTGTGACCCTCCAATTTGCTCATATTACATTCTGTTCCTTGAGAAAGAGAGTCTATTTAATCTATGATTCTCGATCCCCATCAGATGTTAAAAAGGTGATTCAATCGTTTGAAGATTTGTTGCTAAGTCTATATATTATACGTCCTTTGCTTAAATCATAAGCACTTAATTCGACCTTGACCCTATCTCCTGGTAGTATTCGTACGGAATTACGTCGAATCCTACCCGAAATATGAGTCAGAATCTGACATCCATTATCTGTCAGAACTCGAAACATACCGTTGGGGAGTGATTCAGTAACCAAACCTTCCGCATGGATCAGATTCTGTTTGTTCATCGAATCTCCTCCTCTTTTGATAAAAAAAATTGACTAACGTGCTTGGATGAAGATGAATGGTGTCTCGAACCAAACTTGCTCCGACTTTTCATACCATGGGGATATCTTACAGAATCAATATTTTTGGACAAAATTGAGATCAATTACCATACATAACATAATATTTCTCCTCCAATTTTTTTCTGTCGAGCTTCTCGATCCGTCAAAATTCCTTGGGAAGTAGAAAGAATTACGATCCCCATTCCACCTAGAACTTTTGGAATTTCTCGATAATTGGAATAAATCCTCGAACCAGGTTTGCTGGTACGCTTTGACGTGGTTATATATGTCCTTTCTTTCCTTCTCCGATATTTTGAAGTCGATATAAAAAAAGATTTTTGGCCTTCCTGATGTTCCCTAACATCTTCTATAAAACCTTCTCGTAAAAGGATCCTTACGATGTTCTTGCTAATATTAGTAGCTGTTACTCGAACCGTTCCTTTTCCTACCATGTCGGCGTTTCTTATAGAAGTAATTAGATTGGCAATAGTATCGTTACCCATGACGAAGGAATTCTTAGGAATTCCTGGTCTCGATATAAAAGGCATGTTCAATTTTCTTCGAGGAATATGCCTGAGGTGCAATGAATTGATCCATATACCATTTTATGAACTATCAGTAGAAGGTCTCTACAAGATTGATAAGTACTTATAAGACTTCGGGAGCCAATGAAACTATTTTTGTGAAATTCAATTGTCTCAATTCCTGAGCAACCGGACCAAAAACTCGAGTTCCTTTTGGATTTCCTTCCTGATCAATGACAACTGCTGCATTGTCATCAGATCGTATCATCATTCCATTGTCACGTTCAAGTTCTTTACAGGTGCGTACAACTACGGCTCTAACTACTTCTGATTTTTCCAGGGGCATGTTAGGTACTGCTTCTTTAATTATAGCAATGATAACATCACCTATATGAGCGGATTTACGATTACTTGCTCCTAGAACTCGAATACACATTATTTTTCGGGCTCCACTGTTATCCGCTATATTCAAATAAGTTTGAGACTGAATCATTTTTCCTCCAAAAGATTTGTTACTTCGGCGGATAACAAAAAAAAAAAAGAGAGAGAAGGGTTCTTATGAACTAATAATCTTTTTCCACCAGAAATAGCTCTTTCATTCTGTATGGGTTAAATAGTAACAAATTGAGTACGTATAGGCATTTTGTATGCAGCTATTCTAGCAGCTGCTCTAGCGACGGTTTCGGATACTCCGCCCATTTCATAAAGTATTCGACCTGGTCTGATGACAGATACCCAATATTCGGGAGATCCTTTCCCGGAACCCATACGTGTTTCCGCAGGTCTCATTGTAATAGGTTTGTCGGGAAATATACGTATCCATATTTTTCCGCCACGACGGGCATAACGAGTAATCGTTCTTCGTCCGGCTTCTATCTGCCCAGATGTGATCCAAGCCGGTTCAAGTGCTTGAAGAGCGAATCTACCGAAACAAATGCGATTGCCACGAGAAGATACTCCTTTCATTCTTCCCCTATGTTGTTTACGAAATTTTGTTCTTTTTGGGTTATAGTCGATGGTTTATAGTATTTTGATCCCATCTCTAATCCAGAACCGGACATGAAAGTTTCTTCTCATCCGGCTCCTTGTGAAGAATCTATATCAAATTGGACAATGTGTAGTTAGTTATTAGTTATATATAAATGAGTCTATATCTACGCATTACGCATATCATAAATAGAATCTAATTTATGGGACGAATAACTCTTTATTTCAATCCAACGAGACTCTTAATAAATAATTTCACAGGCGAATATGGACTCTTTCGGTATTTGCTCCATGGGGTCGACTTACTTATAGACTCCATCCAATGAGATTAATTCGTTTTTGGTTTATTTCGCCATCCTATCCAATGAATGATTAAGATTCCTATATGATCTTATGCAGTCATAGGTTCCATCGTTCCATAGCTTCTATCTAAATGCCCAGGTCTTACCTCTGCAATGGAGCTTTCTTTTCATCTGTTATGGAATCAATTTCCTTAGTTTCCATCGATCCGAAGCTCTTTCTCCTTCATAAACTGAATCCCTTCAATCTTCCTTGAATGAATCAGGATGATTCTTATGCTTTATCACACTGCTTTTCGGAGGGTAATTAATTAACCATACAATATTGGGAGAAGATTTCAATTCTCCTTCTTCTTTTTTTTTTTTCTTTTTCCGCATTACCAAACACCTTTCTCGCTTCACGAAAGATCAAAATATCCTTTTTTCTCTCGTGGAAGAAAGTCTTTACGAGGTATATTTACCATAGTTATTGGATCTTGGCAATATGAAGCAATGAGTTAGTCTCTAGTTTCTTTATACCAGAGACCAATCCGTTCTTATTTCGAGTTCTCCATAACTCCGGAAAAGAATTAAAAGCTCGATTCCAACGAGTCGCACACTAAGCATAGCACGGTTCCAAAATGGTAAATCTAATTGATATTCGATCTGATAGAATTGATGATCCATGATCGGGCAGATTAGGAAAAAAACCAATTATTTCTAATCCTCTAAAATCCAAATTTTGATCCCTAAAACTCCATAGATGGTTTGAACCGGATAATAACAATAATCAATCCTAGCTCGAATTGTCTGTAGGGGAACCCTACCTCCCCTGTCCCATTCGACCCGGGCAATTTCCTTTCCGTCGAGACGTCCTGCGATTTGGATCTGAATACCTTCTACATCTTCCCGTTCAGCCAGTTCAATAGCTTTCTTCATTGTTTTTCTGAATGGAACTCTATTCTCTAGTTGTAGGGCAATATACTCCGCAAGAATATTAGGTTTTCTATAGGGTTTCGCAACTTTTTCTATAGCAATGTGAAGTTTTCGATCCACAGAATCAAGCATATTTAGTACATCGTTTCTTAATTTTTCAATTCCTTGGCCCCTACCTTCTATTAACAACAAGTTGGGAAATCCAATATAGATTTTGACCTGAATCAAATCGATCTTTCTGCGAATCTCTACACGTGCAATTCCTCCATAATTCGAGGAGCTCTTTATATGTGTTCGTACATAGTTTTCAATGCAAGTACGTATTTTCTGATCTTCTCGGAGATCTTTGGAATAATTCCTTTGTTGTGCGAACCAATGGGAACGATCATTTTGAGTTACACCCAGTCTAAAACCAAGTGGATTTATTTTCTGTGCCATATCTATCCTCTTTCTCGGGATTCTATTGACATAATGGGATCATTCGATCTGGAGATTTCTTCCAATACAATAGTTATATGACAAGTGGGTTTCTGTATTGGATAACCACGTCCCTGAGCTCTAGGTTGAACCCTTTTGAAAACAGTACCTTCATTCACTTCAACTCTACCGACAAGTAAATTGGCTTTGTTCAAACCCATATTGTGATTTGCATTCGCCGCCGCAGAATGAATTAATTGTGATATGGGATAACAGGCCCCATAAGGCATCAGTTCCAGTATCATAAGTGCTTGTCCATATGAACGACCACGAATTTGATTAATGACTCTACGTGCTTTATGAGCAGACATACGTATATTTTTCGCCAAAGCTCGTATCTTTGGACCTGAACTATTATTTCCCATTGACTTCACCCTCCCCAATGAATGACAAGTATCTCTCAATTAACGACGAGATTTCTTATCGTTTCTCGCATGTCCCTGAAAAAGTAAAGTAGGTGCAAATTCCCCCAATTTATGGTCTACCATACGATCTGTTACATAAATGGGTAAATGTTCCCTCCCATTATGAACAGCAATTGTATGACCGATCATTGCGGGTACAATGACAGATGCCCGGGACCAGGTCACTATTATCTTCTTTTCTTCCTTTATGTTTAGATTTTTAATTTTCCTCAATGAATGATTAGCCACAAAAGGATTTTTTTTCAGTGAACGTGCCATGATCAATTACCTTTCTTTCCTCTTTTTTTTTTTTTATGGGTATCCAACCATTCTTACTCACGTCGACGAAGGATTGAAGCATCACTGTATCTATTCCTCTTCCGACTTTTCTTTCCAAGCGCACTATAGCCCCAGGGGGTCACGGGTTTTTTCCTGCCAATTGGGGTTCTTCCTTCCCCACCTCCATGAGGATGGTCTACAGGGTTCATAGCTACTCCTCTTACCTCAGAACGCTTACCCAACCAACGTTTAGCTCCGGCTTTACCGAAACTTCTATTCTTTGCATTGATATTACCCACTTGTCCAATTGTTGCTGAGCAGTTCTCAGATATTAAACGAACTTCTCCAGATGGTAATCTTAATGTGGCCGATCGATCTTCTTTTGCAATCAGTTCTGCTACAGCACCTGCCGCTCTAGCTAATTGTCCACCTTTTCCAAGTGTTATTTCTATATTATGTATAGCCGTGCCTAAGGGCATATTGGTTGAAGTAGACTCTTATTCCGATGAATAAAAATCCCTTCCCAAACTGTACAAGCCTCTCTCAGGGCATACAGCTTTCTGGATGTATATGAGATTTCACATATATCCCATAAATAGAATCGAGATGAGAAAGGGCATCTATTTTATTCTTTATGTCCCGATTTTCTACATCCTAAGTCTCTCTATTCCATCATCTGGCTTATATTCTTTATGTAGCATTCAGAATGAATGACTTTATCAAATTACGCTAATACTTTCGTATGTTATGGATAACGTAGGAGGCATATTAAACATCTTTTTCTATTCTCTCTCTCTTTCAACTTTTTGTCCTCTCCCCATCTTTTCCTTTTGGGAATTATTACCACTGTCCAGCTCCGAATCTGCCTCTGACCATCAGATCAAATGTGAGTAACTTGTCTTTTTCAAGGGTGCTTCCCATTTTGTTCATGCTTCGGACAAACAATCTGGTCCTCTCCATATTATCATATCTTCAGAACCAATGATCCGATATGAACAATTTTGGAATCCAATCACCTGCTGTCATTTATCCTCAGTTTCCCTTTGGGGTTCGTCCCGTAAAAGTATGCTAGTTGGATCAGTGATAGATTTATAGGTTTCGCTGTAAACCCAATCGGTTGCTTCCGATCACGTGAATTAATAATTCAAACCGCACTCAGAGGTAGGGCATTTCCTATTGATATAGAAGCTTTTGGACCAGAAAGAATAGTATCTCCAATCATGACCCCTCTGGGATGCAGAATATACATCTTATCACCATTCTTGTAGTGTACCTTGCAAATGTATGCACTTCTATTAGGGTCGTATTCTATGGTTACAATTTTTCCCGATATGTGTTCCTTATCCCGTCGAGAATCAATTTGACGATACAAACGCTTGTGACCTCCGCCCCTGTGTCTTACGGTAATAATTCCTCTTCCATTACGACCTTTCCCACAATGATGCTGTCCAGAGGTCAATTTCTTCTGCGGGTCAAACTGCACTCTTGCATCGAAATCTGATACGGATCTATTGCGTGTGTCCGGAGTTAAAATTCTATATGCACGGATGGCCATTTAGTTTCAATTTGAAAATCTTATTGTTCTGAAAAGAGTGGAATAGAATCACCGGTTTGAAGTGTAATAATCATACGTTTACAACGTATTGGATGTCCTATCATTGACCCTCTCTTTCTTCCTTTTTCAGGGAGGCGATAACTGTTCATAGCTATTACTTTAACATCGAAGAAATGCTCAATCCAATTTTTAATCTTTGTTTTGTTCGATTGCGAATCGACGTTAAAAGTATATTGATTCCTTTCTAATAGACGAATACTTTTCTCTGTAAGTACTGGATATTTCACCCCATCCATCAATTTTTTTCCCTCCCTTCGTTTTTTTCTATCTTTCTTTTCTTCTTTTTACCTTTTTTTCCCATAATGCCTGTAGCTATTATATCGAATCATATACAAATTTTATTATACAGATATATCATAGGCTAGTTAATGTTTGTTGTTATTCCTCATCCTTCTTCCCATTCCAGAAATAATGGATATGGGCAGTTCCCCTGCATCCAGCAGGAATTGAACCCGCGAGTTCGCCAATTATGAGTTGGGCGCTTTAACCATTCAGCCATGGATGCTGGATAAAGATCATAAACATAGTCATTCTATAATATGAGTATAGACTCGGATCTTAAATTGGGTAGTTCGGGACCCAATCAAATTCTCTCATATTTGATTCATGTCAAGTATTATCAACAGACATTTGAGTAACATTTCATTAATTAGGATCATTACATGTTCGCTCCAGTTCTTGTTGTTCCTGAGGTTGGAACAGTCTCCCTTTATCTATGGGCTATGAGTTCCAGTATATAGGGTATATCCGCATTTATAAAAGCTTAAGATCTCGTGCTTATTTTCATCGATCGTTGGTTCAGTTCATGCGTAGCGAAAAGGAGCATCGGAATGGTCTTTAGTGAGATTGATTATACAAACAAATGCCCGAACCAAAATATGTAGTTACCATGGGAGCATGTTCTATTACAGAGAAATGTTTGGTACAGATTATTTCTTATAGTACCGTTCGCGGAGTAGATAAGTTAATTCCTGCGGATGTCCATTCGCCGAGTTGCCCACTTGAACCAGAGGCTATTATAGATGTGCTATAACGCATTTCGGTTCGGACGGACTGAATAGATTCCGACTAGTATCGGAGCCAAATTCTTATCCATTCCATTCTATTCTTCCATATTCCCGGATATGGGATAGGGATGGATTAACGAATCCAAATATTTTATTGACGCATCAGATCAGAAATGATGTATCACGCACACACGATGTACGAGAACCAAAAGGAGGATCCGATTGATATTATACTAGAGCTTATAATAGATTCTATTCCCACCGTAATATCTTACCCTCCAAGTTCTTGATCCTACTTTTTTAGAGTATTGGGATCCAATTTGAACGGACAGGGAAGGACAATATGAGCAAAGAAGAGGGAGAGAACAGAATAGATTTATTAATCTATCTATTTTGATCAGGGTGTATCCGTATTTACATATAGATACGTATGTCAATATCCATGCAATGTATCCATATCCATCTATCTCTTCTATCTAGATGGATATGGATACATTGTTGACATCTTGCCAGGAACCAGATTTGAACTGGTGGCACGAGGATTTTCAGTCCTCTGCTCTACCAACTGAGCTATCCCGGCTCTTTCCTGTGGATCATCCTGGTACAGGGTTTTAACTCGTGTCAACTAAAAATAAGGAAGAAATGGATTTTTCCCAGTTTTTAGAATGATCTTTATTCTTTTCGATCTGGAAATAACTAATACGATAAAAAATCGACTGCGATCGAATAATTTCCAAATGATCACATCTATGTGGATCATATATGACAAAATGAATTGATCCACTGATCAACTCAACTTGTCATAAGATGGAAAGATTAATGTTCCCATTTCTTCTCTTCATGAATAAATAAACATGAATAAATGAAATAGTGAGGTCAAAGAGAAGTGAGAATGGATTTGAACTAACGGAATTGGATAAAATAGATCAGTCGTTCGGGAATGAACCTGGGTGGGGATAGAGGGACTTGAACCCTCACGGTCTATAAAGCCAACGGATTTTCCTTCTACTGCAATTTGCATTGTTGTTTACATTGACACGTAGAATTGGACTCTATCTTTATCCTCGTCCAATCATTTATTCCAAAAACTGATTCAACTCCCTATCTAGAGTAGATAAGTTCATAATTTGATTACTTAATGTAAAATTATTACTTCAACTCGAATCTGGCATCTATTTTACGAATAAAATGCTTGGAACAATTCAAGTTCTGATCGCGAGTTTTGTTTGATGTTATATAACATTCCTACTTTCGAGGTGTAAATAGAACGTTCTATAAATAGAGTATTGGACCCCAAATGAGATTCATTCGTTAGAATAGCTTCCATTGAGTCTCTGCACCTATCCCTTTCCTTAGGAGAAGGAGAGAAACCCTTTTCTCTATGAACCGGATTTGGCTCAGGATTACCCATTCAAAATATCCCAGGGTTCCCTGGATTTGGAAGCTATCACTTGGTAGGTTTCCATACCAAGGCTCAATTCGATCAAGTCCGTAGCGTCTACCAATTCCGCCATATCCCCTTCTCGGAGAACGAGATCATACCTTAATCTAATCCTATTATGTAATCTCCATCAGCGTTATTCATTGGATATTTGCTCAATATTGGGTGGAAGAAATATCCTCTCCTACTCCCCCTCTCTCGCCATCTCTATCTCTACCCCAATCGAATGTGACTGGGAATCATTATATTATTTCTGCATTTTCAATGCAATGTTATTATCCTCCTCTAGTCGATTTGGAATAGTGAGTCAAATTATCGATATCAATTGACCCTTCCTTACTTCCCTTTTCTGTCCTTTTAATCTACATTCAGGTGATGTTCCATTGTAATTGTAATCTGGATTGCGTCATTGAATCTGATTCGCGCTATAATTGTTAGGATTCCAAAAGAATCTACGGATCTCACGCCAATGAAATGAGGAGTTATATTCCATTGAGCCTGCTTAGCTCAGAGGTTAGAGCATCGCACTTGTAATGCGATGGTCATCGGTTCGATCCCGATAGCTGGCTCTTTTCCGTTCCTCTCATTTCCATAATCCACAAAGTTTAGGATCAAGATGGAATGGAGAATACTCTTCCGATCGTTCGTCGGGTCCGTCATGCCACGATCACTTACTCCCAACTAGGAACGGGATGAATTATTGGAGCTATTAGGATCTATAACAAATTTGAGAAAGATCTTCGTTCTTCATATAAAAGAATTCCAGTACTCGTACGGGTTATACTATTCTTTCTTCTTTCCAGCACTATTTGTTAATTGAATAAGGAGTTTCTATGTCCCGTTATCGGGGACCTCGTTTAAAAATAATACGTCGTCTGAAAACTTTACCAGGGCTCACTAGTAAAAGACCCAAATACAGAAATGATTCTATTAACCGGTCTTCTTCCAGGAAAATCTCTCAATATCGTATCCGGCTAGAAGAGAAACAGAAATTGCGTTTTCATTACGGACTAACGGAGCGACAATTACTTAAATATGTTCGTATAGCTAGAAGAGCCAAGGGATCAACGGGCCAGGTCCTATTGCAATTACTTGAAATGCGTTCGGATAATATTATTTTTCGATTGGGTATGGCTCCCACCATTCCCGGAGCTAGACAATTAGTTAATCATGGACATATCCGGGTCAATGACCATATGGTAGATATACCAAGTTACCCTTGCAAACCCCAAGATGTTATTACTATAAGAGATCAACAAAGATTGAGAGCTATAATTAGAAAGAATATAGATCTGTTCCAGAGAGATATATTGCCAAATCATTTGACTTTTAATTCGTTACAATATAAAGGATTCATCAATCAAATAATAGATAGTAAATGGATCAGTTTGAAGATTAATGAATTGCTGGTCGTAGAGTATTATTCCCGTCAAGCTTGAATCGAGAATGAAATGAAAAGGAGGGGTTGGGTTGCTGGACATTTGAAATTATGTTCTTCCCCCTTCTTTCGCCCCTCCCCGAAGGGGACATTTTATGATCCTTCCGTACGTTACCGTTACATTATAATCTTGTTATCCACGAGACTTTTATTGCTTCTTAAAATGGTCTTTACCTTTCCCATACCACGAACCAATGTTCGTTCTATTTTCTATATCACAAATAGAAGGAGATTGATCCCGGAATTAGGAGATCAGATCGTCTTATTGGGATTAAATAGATTGGAAAAACGATGGATTATAATCAAATAATAGGGCGAAAATACGGAAAGAGAGGGATTCGAACCCTCGGTAAGCAGAAGCCTACATAGCAGTTCCAATGCTACGCCTTGAACCGCTCGGCCATCTTTCCTATGAGATCCCTTAGTTCTAATTAATCAAATTAGTGAATAGCGAGTTACTTACGAATTCTTTTTGTTCAGGTACGATCAGTTCGAGCTTGTGGAAAGAAATAGATAATATAATGATTCAATCCTCCCCGGAAAGACGAAAAGACATTTTATAAAACTTTTTCCGATTTAAGGAAATCTTAAATAATCCTTGTGGATCTAAGGATCTTATTCGGATCGCCCAATCAATAATTTGATTGAGATTAACTGATCCATTCCATAGTATGATCATATATGGATCTGTAGTGATCGTCTTATCAATTCAATTGTATAAGAATGAATTCTTTGGCAATGATCCTGTGTCATGATGACCATATTTTTCATCGATATTGCTTTATCTATATCGATATGCGCACACAATTGTTGGGTAGGCATTGCATTCTCATTATGCAATGCTCGATCGTTTAACTCTTTCTTTGTTCGGATCATGATCGAACTGGACTTATCGAGTTCACCGAATCTAGTATTCTTTCAATACAAATCTATTTTCCATTATTATTCATCAATATTACTAATGAACAATTATTCAAAATATTCCCTATCTATTCCCATTTTAAAGAATCAATTGGAATATATAGAATGAGGACATATTTACGATTGTAAGGAAATACATTTTATGGTATTGTGCACCAGAAAAAATTTCGTTCATGGAATCATTTGCGTAAGGGAATGAAGGAAATTAGAAAACCTGTAATTGACTATGCCTAGATCTCAGAGAAATGACAATTTTATCGATAAGACCTTCACAATTGTAGCGGATATCTTATTGCGAATAATCCCGATGGCTCCGGGGGAGAAAGAAGCATTTACCTATTACAGAGATGGTGTGATTTGATATTTTTTCCGTTATTCCCTTTTTGGGAAAGAAAAGGTATTCGGGAATCAAAATTGGATCAAAGAAAACTTACGCTCAGTGAAGGTGAGTTCTGGAGATAGAACAATTCCTTCTGTCGTGTATCCCCGATCAATGCAACCTTAGATGCTTTCATCTTTTGAGGATTTAAGTACCGAGCGAAAGGTTACACCTATGCAATAGGCCTTGCTTGTATAATGGAACCTATCTGATAGGTGCGCATGAGGGGAGAGAGCACTACGTATGGAAATCGACAACACAAAAGCTTCGTTATAGCTCATATGCATTACCCTTTTCCGAGGGGTAGTGAGAATGGTTGGGACAACAAACATCCATCTCGTTTGTACTTCGGATACCCCTATCATTGAACCATCGGAGATTGTTGAAGTGACTAATCCCCGGAGAATACAGGGCGTTAAGAACAAAGAAACTGTTAGAGGTTCCATTCCTAGTACTAAGATCCTTGGTTTTTGGAAAAGAATCTTTGCAAGAAGGATGGCTAGAGATTCATTGGAAATACACTAGCCCCTGTTAATTCATAATATTGGGTCAGAATCTTTTTTTTTTTTTTTGAATTTCACGGATTACTCCCCGTATTACGTACTGTAAAGAAAGGAGGAGCCGTATGAGGTGGGAATCTCATGTACGGTTTTGAAGCGGAGATCATTTCAATGGAATGAACGACCGTAACGGATGTCAGCTCAATCGGAAGGGGAATATGCGGAAGCTTTACAAAATTATTATGAAGCTATGCGACCGGAAACTGACCCTTATGATCGAAGTTATATACTATATAATATAGGTCTTGTCCATACAAGTAATGGGGAACATACGAAGGCTTTGGAATATTATTTCCAGGCATTAGAACGGAACCCATCCTTACCACAAGCTCTTAATAATACGGCCTTGATCTGTCATTACGTGCGGCTATCTGTACCATAGAATAACTTAGTTAATAACTACTACGGGTAAGGACAAAAGAAAAGGCTTTCTACATATGCACCGTCCCAAGTAACGGTTTTTATCAGCTGTAGCAAAAAGAACATCTCTCATAGGAGCCCGAATATGAATAGATAGATAAAGCCTACGTATTCCATGGATAAAAAATTGAATTGATGATGGAAGCACCATAAAGATCAATTATTGAAAGAAGGTTCGGGCTGATACGATCAAATCTGCTCATTGACAAGAATCAGGAATCAACTTATGTAATAGAGTCGATCTACTAAGCTATTGAGCAGCGGTGTAGCATCAGATCCTAAAGATGTGAAGTACTCCGGACGGAAAGTACTCTTCAAAAATTCTATACGGAACTGAGATAGTTATCTTGCAAAAAGACTTTGATTTGGATGATCAATCTGAAGTATATCTCTTCCTATACTTCATCTTTTTGAGGGTAGGAGAAAAGATAGAACCTGATCATTTAATTGATTGGAAGTGAAATCAGAAACTTATGTCATTGACTTTTTCTGGTCCTTTGGTTAATCTGAAATCCCAATGAATAATTTCAAATTCAATCATATTTTGGAAATTAGGGTAGAGGACTAAAGAATAGTTGATTGAGCCGTATGAGGTAGGAAACTCTCAAGTACGGTTCTAAGGGAAGAAAACTTTTCCAAGTTGACCTATCCCGACCGAGGAGAACAGGCCATTCGACAAGGAGATCCTGAAACTGCGGAGGCTTGGTTCGATCAAGCTGCTGAGTATTGGGAACAAGCTATAGCACTTGCTCCAGGCAATTACATCGAAGCACAAAATTGGTTAAAGATTACAGGACGTTTTGGAGAATGATAATTTCTATTAAAAGGAAATCGTTTTCATTATTGAATATATTATTTTCTCGGAATCAATGGAATTGTTCCAGAATATTACCCAAAATGAGATTCTATTCTGTCGACATCTCATAGGAATATATTGACAATATAAAAAAAAATACCTTATTCTGTTTCTGAATTGTTAATGGATCTTCTTAATAGGGGTAAAATCCATTCGTAGATGTCTTTCATTAATGATCCGTTATAAAGATTTATAACGGATGGATGGTCTTTGATATGGGACGAGGAGTAAAAATAGATGGATAAAAATATATATATCCGTATATATATTTTTATCCATCTAGAAACAATGTAATAATAACCGATAAATATTTTTTGAAATTACACGGAAAAAAGCTGTTTCCGGGTCTTAACAGCCCACGGTCCATTGGGCACCTCGGAAATATGTCATAATAAATATGAACACCTGCCTCAGATCGACTCCCGTATCATAATCGCTCCAGTCATAAACTAGAAAATAAGGGGAGAACCGAGTTAAGATATCTCTCTCGGAAGTTCACTAATTCCTATTGGCAGGTTTCTTCTTATTAATGTCCCATCCGGAAAGGAGGAGAATTCAATGATCATTCGTTCACCGGAACCAGAAGTAAAGATCTTAGTGGAGAGGGATCCTGTAAAAACCTCTTTTGAAAAATGGGCCAAACCTGGGCATTTCTCAAAGACGCTAAGTAAGGGCCCTGATACTACCACTTGGATCTGGAACTTACATGCTGATGCTCACGATTTTGATAGTCATACCAATGATTTGGAAGAGATTTCTCGCAAAGTATTTAGCGCTCATTTTGGTCAACTAGCCATCATCTTTATTTGGCTAAGTGGGATGTACTATCATGGCGCTCGTTTCTCCAATTATGAAGCATGGTTGGGTGATCCCACTCACATCAAACCCAGTGCCCAAGTAGTTTGGCCCATAGTAGGTCAAGAAATATTGAATGGGGATGTAGGTGGAGGTTTTCGAGGGATACAAATAACTTCTGGGTTCTTCCAGCTTTGGCGAGCATCTGGAATAACCAGTGAATTACAACTTTACTGCACTGCAATTGGTGCATTGATCTGTGCAGCGTTAATGCTTTTTGCTGGTTGGTTCCATTATCACAAAGCTGCCCCAAAATTGATTTGGTTCCAAGATGTAGAATCCATGTTGAACCATCATTTAGCAGGGTTACTAGGACTTGGGTCTCTAGGTTGGGCTGGACACCAAGTCCACGTTTCTTTACCCATTAACCAACTTCTAGACGCTGGAGTGGATCCTAAAGAGATACCACTTCCTCATGAATTTATTTTGAATCGCGATCTTATGGCTCAACTTTATCCCAGTTTTGATGAGGGATTGACCCCATTTTTCACCCTTAATTGGTCAGAATATTCAGACTTTTTGACTTTTCGTGGAGGATTAAATCCAGTAACGGGGGGTCTGTGGCTGACCGATACTGCGCATCATCATTTGGCTATTGCAATTCTTTTCCTGATAGCCGGTCATATGTATAGGACCAATTGGATCATTGGACATAGCATCAAGGACATTTTAGAAGCTCATAAAGGTCCATTTACGGGGGAAGGCCATAAAGGCCTTTACGAGATCTTAACTACCTCATGGCATGCTCAATTAGCTATTAACCTAGCTCTTTTAGGATCTTTAACTATTGTCGTAGCTCACCACATGTATGCGATGCCCCCCTATCCATACTTAGCTATTGACTATGGTACCCAACTCTCTCTGTTCACACATCATATGTGGATTGGTGGATTTATCATAGTTGGCGCTGCTGCACATGCAGCGATTTTTATGGTAAGAGACTATGACCCAACTACTCAATACAACAATTTATTAGATCGCGTTCTTAGACATCGTGATGCAATTATATCACACCTCAACTGGGTATGTATATTCTTAGGCTTCCATAGTTTTGGTCTGTATATTCATAATGATACTATGAGCGCTCCAGGACGTCCTCAAGATATGTTCTCAGATACTGCTATACAATTACAACCTATCTTTGCTCAATGGATACAAAACACCCATGCTTCAGCACCCGGTTCAACAGCTCCTGGTGCAACAGCGAGTACCAGCTTAACCTGGGGAGGTGGTGATTTGGTGACAGTAGGTTCCAAGGTGGCTTTGTTACCAATTCCATTGGGAACCGCAGATTTTTTGGTACATCACATTCATGCATTTACTATCCATGTGACTGTTTTAATCCTACTTAAAGGTGTTCTATTCGCCCGCAGCTCCCGTTTAATACCCGATAAAGCGAATCTTGGTTTTCGCTTTCCTTGCGATGGACCTGGGAGAGGAGGAACATGTCAAGTATCTGCCTGGGATCATGTTTTCCTTGGTTTATTTTGGATGTACAATGCAATTTCGGTAGTAATATTCCATTTCAGCTGGAAAATGCAGTCCGATGTTTGGGGTAGTATAAGTGATCAGGGAGTGGTAACTCATATCACGGGAGGAAACTTTGCACAGAGTTCCATTACGATTAACGGGTGGCTCCGTGACTTTCTCTGGGCACAAGCCTCTCAAGTGATTCAATCTTATGGTTCTTCATTATCTGCATATGGTCTTTTATTTTTAGGTGCTCATTTTGTTTGGGCCTTTAGTTTAATGTTCTTATTCAGCGGCCGTGGGTACTGGCAAGAACTGATTGAATCTATCGTTTGGGCCCATAACAAATTGAAGGTTGCTCCTGCTATCCAGCCCAGAGCCTTGAGCATTGTACAGGGACGTGCTGTAGGAGTAGCTCATTACCTTCTGGGTGGAATCGTCACAACATGGGCGTTCTTCCTGGCAAGAATTATTGCAGTAGGATAATGGTTAGGAGGATTTGAAAAGCATTATGGCATCAAGATTTCCAAAGTTCAGCCAAGGCTTGGCCCAGGACCCAACTACTCGTCGTATTTGGTTCGGTATTGCAACCGCACATGACTTCGAGAGTCATGATGATATTACCGAAGAACGCCTTTATCATAAAATTTTTGCTTCCCACTTTGGTCAGTTGGCAATAATATTTCTGTGGACCTCTGGTAATTTGTTCCATGTGGCTTGGCAAGGCAATTTTGAAGCATGGGTACGCGATCCCTTACATGTAAGACCCATTGCTCATGCAATTTGGGATCCTCATTTTGGTCAACCAGCTATAGAAGCCTTTACCCGAGGAGGTGCTCCCGGTCCAGTCAATATTGCTTATTCCGGTGTTTATCAGTGGTGGTATACAATCGGCTTACGCACTAACGAAGATCTTTATGCCGGAGCTCTTTTCTTGCTATTTGTTTCTGCCATCTTTTTAATAGCGGGTAGGTTACATTTACAACCTAAATGGAGACCAAGTGTTTCATGGTTCAAAAATGCCGAATCCCGTCTAAATCATCATTTGTCAGGACTCTTCGGAGTAAGTTCTCTAGCTTGGACAGGGCATTTAGTTCATGTTGCTATTCCTGAATCAAGGGGAGAGCACGTCAGATGGAATAATTTTTTGGATGTATTACCACATCCCCAAGGTTTAGAACCGCTTTTCACGGGTCAGTGGAATCTTTATGCTCAAAATCCTGATTCCAGTAGTCACTTATTCGGTACCTCTAAAGGGGCGGGAACTGCTATTCTAACTCTTCTCGGAGGATTCCATCCACAAACTCAAAGTTTATGGCTGACTGATATGGCTCATCATCATTTAGCTATTGCATTTGTTTTTTCAATTGCTGGTCATATGTATAGAACCAACTTTGGCATTGGTCACAGTATAGAAGATATTTTGGAGGCACATGTTCCTCCAGGAGGCCGCTTAGGACGCGGACATAAGGGTCTTTATAACACAATCAATAATTCTCTTCATTTTCAATTGGGTCTTGCTTTAGCTTCTTTGGGGGTTATAACTTCCTTGGTAGCTCAACACATGTATTCTTTACCCGCTTATGCATTCATAGCACAAGACTTCACCACCCAAGCTGCATTATATACTCATCATCAATATATTGCCGGGTTCATTATGACAGGGGCCTTTGCTCATGGAGCTATATTCCTCATTAGGGATTATAATCCGGAACAAAATAAGGATAATGTATTGGCGAGAATGTTGGAGCAGAAGGAAGCTATAATATCTCATCTTAGTTGGGTTAGTTTATTACTAGGTTTCCATACCTTGGGACTTTATGTTCATAATGATGTTATGCTTGCTTTCGGTACTCCAGAAAAACAAATATTGATCGAGCCCATATTTGCTCAGTGGATACAATCTGCTCATGGTAAGACCTTATATGGTTTCGATGTACTCCTGTCTTCGACAAGTGGTCCAGCATTCGAGGCAGGTAAGAGCATATGGTTACCTGGTTGGTTAAATGCTATTAATGATAATAATAATTCATTGTTCTTAACAATCGGTCCTGGAGATTTTTTGGTTCATCATGCTATTGCTCTAGGTTTGCATACAACTACATTGATCCTAGTTAAAGGTGCTTTGGATGCACGTGGTTCCAAGCTAATGCCAGATAAGAAAGATTTTGGTTATAGTTTTCCTTGCGATGGTCCGGGACGGGGTGGTACTTGCGATATCTCGGCCTGGGATGCTTTTTATTTGGCAGTTTTCTGGATGTTGAATACTATTGGATGGGTTACTTTCTATTGGCATTGGAAGCATATAACGTTATGGCAGGGTAATGTAGCGCAATTTAATGAGTCTTCCACTTATTTAATGGGATGGTTAAGAGATTATCTATGGTTAAATTCTTCACAACTTATTAATGGATACAATCCTTTCGGTATGAACAGTTTATCTGTTTGGGCATGGATGTTCTTATTCGGGCATCTTGTTTGGGCTACTGGATTTATGTTTCTGATTTCCTGGCGTGGATATTGGCAGGAATTGATCGAAACTCTTGCATGGGCCCATGAACGCACACCTTTTGCTAATTTAGTTCGATGGAGAGACAAGCCGGTAGCTCTTTCCATTGTTCAAGCACGATTAGTTGGATTAGCTCACTTTTCCGTAGGTTATATATTCACTTATGCAGCTTTTTTAATTGCCTCTACATCAGGTAAATTTGGTTAATTCTTCTTCATCAATTTAATAAGTGAATGGGATATTTTTGTATAAATGACAATATCGCACAGAGAAAAAGTAATCAACGTAATATTTATCCATCTCAAATCTGATCTATATTTTGATTCCTGGTAGGTAATAGTACCGACTGAACTATTATGGCGAGAAAGAGTCTCATTCAGAGAGAAAAGAAAAGACAAGCACTGGAACGAAAATATCATTTGATTCGTAAATCTTTGGAGGATGAAAGCAAAGTTTCATCATTGGATGACAAATGGGAAATTCATAGAAAATTGCAATCTTCACCACGTAATAGTGCACCTACACGTCTCCATCGACGTTGTTCTTCGACTGGAAGACCTAGAGCCAACTATCGAGACTTTGGATTGTCCGGACACGTACTCCGTGAGATGGCCCACGCATGTTTATTGCCCGGGATAAAAAAATCGAGTTGGTAGGAAAAAGAAAAAAGTGATTGAAGTTTATTGTTATAATGGAAAACTACCCCTACCCCTGGGATAGGGGTAGTATATTCCATGATTGTTTGATGTACCCATCTATTCTGCTTATGATATAAATCAATGGTGCGGAGTAGAGTAGTCTGGTAGCTCGCAAGGCTCATAACCTTGAGGTCACGGGTTCAAATCCTGTCTCCGCCAGACCAGAACATAAGAAGTATTTTGGTCCGGAAAGAATTACTCCCTCACTTTATAAAGGATTACTCTTTCATTATCACTTTTTTACTTTAATGAAAAGTGAGGAAAAGATACGATCAATACATGAACTATTCATTTTCATATTCCATGTAACGGGCGGGTAGCGGGGATCGAACCCGCATCTTCTCCTTGGCAAGGAGAAATTTTACCATTCAACCATACCCGCATTTTATTCGTTATGAATATATATATATTCATAAAATTGAAACATCATTTTGAAAATACATATATGTTCAATCCCATTCGTAAGTAGATACCATTTATTAATGGTCCAATTATTAATTCATTTACGAAAAACCCCTCCCTTGAGCACCTTCATTGGGTTCCTTGGACCTTAAGGGAAAAGGAAGGTCCTTAAGAATAACTATAAAAAAGCCCTTCGGGAGGGGGGGGGGTTTGAACCTAAAACATCTAGAACAGATCTGAGATATGAAAGAATTAAGGATACCTACAAAAAGGACTGATCCGATCCATAATGATACACCCGAAAATACAACATTTTTGCTACTTGACCAACCATCAGGAGAGGCAAGTGCAACAGGTACACCAATCACTGGTAAAAATGAAATAGCAATTAATGCAAACACAGCTGATTGGAAAGCAATAGTCATGGTTGTGATCTTACAAGCTCCCAACAGATTGAATAGACTATACCATCCGATCCCCAATTTTAAATTCTGATCAAATGCACTACGAAAAGGATTTTACCAGAAATTGATCGAGCTTTTCAAACTTTTTTTCCATTCCAGATGATAATGAGAAATCATCATATGTCACAGGTATGGTTGGTCTCGTCCCTTATGCTTATAGTTAGGTATTATCTGAAGGGGTAGAATAGAAGTTGTCTCCGGGAGAGATGGCCGAGTGGTTGATGGCTCCGGTCTTGAAAACCGGTATAGTAAAAAAACTATCGAGGGTTCGAATCCCTCTCTCTCCTGTTTTTTTTTCAACAATCACATTAATTATATTAGTCCGGTCCAGTAAAAAAAAAAAAAAAGAGAATAGCTCGGCTGGATATAGCCGAGCTAGAAGGATCCAGTTGGAAAGAGAGTATTTGAAAATACTCCTATCCCTCCGATATGGGAGATGGATGTAATGAAATTGAATTTATTTCTCTTCCATCTGGTTCTATTTCTTGTTTCAGTTAAGAGGAGTCATGGAAAGGACAGGTTCGAAATCACGATCAATTCCTTTTTCAAATCCTGCTGCAGCTGCACGAGCCCTTCCCGCATGCCACAAATGACCTATGAACAAGAAAAATCCTAAAACGAAATGGGAGGTGGATAACCAACTTCGGGGAGAGACATAATTCACCGCATTGATTTCGGTAGCTACACCACCCACAGAATTTGAAGAACCTAAAGGAGCATGAGTCATATATTCTGCCGAACGTCGTTCCTGCCAAGGCTGTATGTCCTTTCTCAACTTGCTCAGGTCCAAACCATTAGGGCCCCTTAGGGGTTCCAACCAGGGAGCACGGAGATCCCAAAAACGCATCGTTTCCCCTCCAAAGATAATTTCTCCAGTCGGAGAACGCATAAGGTATTTACCTAAACCAGTAGGTCCTTGGGCAGACCCCACACTAGCTCCAAGACGTTGGTCTCTAACTAGAAAAGTAAACGCTTGAGCTTGAGAGGCTTCTGGGCCGGTGGGCCCATAGAATTCACTAGGATAAGCTGTGTTGTTGAACCAAACGAAACAACAAGCAATAAAACCAAAGACAGATAGAGCCGCTAAACTATAGGACAAATAAGCTTCTCCGGACCATACGAATGCACGGCGAGCCCATGCAAAAGGTTTGGTTAAGATATGCCAGATACCACCGAAGATACAAATGGAACCTAACCATACATGTCCTCCAATTATATCTTCTAGATTGTCCACGCTAACGATCCATCCCTCTCCTCCGAAAGGAGATTTCAGTAAATAACCAAATATAGCACTTGGGTTAAGAGTCGGGTTCGTAATTTTTCTTACATCTCCACCGCCGGGAGCCCAGGTATCGTATACACCTCCGAAATACAAAGCCTTGAGCACTAGAAGAAAAGCACCAGCACCTAGCAAGATTAGGTGAATACCCAAAATTGTGGTCATTTTGTTTCTATCTTTCCATACATAGCCAAAGAATGGAAAAGATTCTTCTAAAGTTTCGGGTCCTATAAGTGCATGATAAATACCACCAAAACCTAAAACCGCAGAAGATATTAAGTGAAGTACCCCAGATACAAAATATGGAAAAGTGTCCACGATTTCCCCACCAGGACCGACTCCCCATCCTAGAGTAGCTAGATGGGGAAGTAAAATCAATCCTTGTTCATACATAGGCTTTTCCGGTACGAAATGAGCCACTTCGAATAGGTTCATTGCTCCGGCCCAGAATACAATTAATCCGGCATGAGCCACGTGAGCCCCAAGCAATTTACCAGACAAATTAATAAGTCGGGCATTACCGGCCCACCAAGCGAAACCAGTGGTTTCTTGATCACGACCAGCTAAAGCTATAGTTCCATTAAAGAGCGTTTCCACGGGGTAGGACCTCCTCAGGGAATATAAGGTTTTCATGAGGCTGATCTTGAGCCGCCATCCAAGCACGAATACCTTCGTTCAGGAGAATATTTTTTGTGTAGAAAGTCTCAGATTCAGGATCTTCTGCTGCACGGATCTCCTGGGAAACAAAATCATAGGCACGTAAGTTTAGAGCTAGACCAACTACTCCAATGGCACTCATCCATAAACCGGTCACTGGCACAAATAACATGAAGAAATGTAACCAACGTTTATTGGAAAAAGCAACCCCAAAAATCTGGGACCAGAAACGGTTAGCAGTGACCATGGAATAGGTCTCTTCAGCTTGAGTCGGGTTAAAAGCACGGAACGTATTTGCACCATCACCATCTTCAAATAAAGTATTTTCCACGGTAGCACCATGAATAGCACATAGAAGAGCAGCACCCAATACTCCGGCAACTCCCATCATATGAAATGGATTCAAGGTCCAATTATGAAAACCTTGAAAGAAAAGGATAAATCGGAAAATAGCTGCTACACCAAAACTAGGTGCGAAAAACCAACCGGACTGACCCAA